CGGTGTCGGGGGTTCGAATCCCTCCTCGCCCGCAATCAATCATCCCCAGATGAAATCTCCCTTCTATCTTGGGATCTCGTATTTTGTCTCGGGAGGAGTCGGCGTGTAATTTTGGGAGCTACACCGGAGATAGCTACCGAAGAGATAAGGGCATTTTATTGATCTATTGTTCGGCCAATAATTTAGTATTGTAAAAATTTACTTGGAAACTCCAAGTATCTGGTTAGATACCCCTAACCAGATACTTGGCTTATGAATGGGATTTCGAGTCCCATTCGAAGGATTTGGAGTCCTTTGGGAACAAGGAAGGGATGGTGGGATTTCGAGTCCCATCCCCTGTGTGTTTGATGAGACACCAAGCAACCAACTACTAAGCTTTTTGGTTCATCTCATTTACATCCGAATTCTTTGGAGGAATCACGTTCATATCTCAGTCGTCCTTTTCTTTTTTATTTTTTCTCCCCCTTCTGTATCTGTAAGACTATTCCTTGAGGTTTGGGTCTCGCTCCAATACTTTCGGATGGTGGGATTTGCCGTCCCAGTCTTGGCTCGGAAAGACAAAGAAGAAAAGGTGGGACTTACTGCCTCACATATCTCTGCAATAGGACCCACTCGTCTCTCGAGTCGAGGAGACCAGTGCTACTTCACCCGAGAAGACAAGCATGGAAGTCGACAACAATTTTGGATTCCATTGGTGAGAAGCGAGAAGTCGGGAGACTTCTTCCAGAAATGCGACACCTCTGGACGCCTCGCGTAGGATTCGAACCTCCGTACCACGCGGTACTACATTTTGAGTCTAGTATGCCTACCCTTCTTTCGAAGCAGAAGGGACGCGGTGGAGTTACGCTCACCAATCCTATTATACGAGTATATCTATATGCCTGTCAACTGCTGAACCGAATTTTCATCTCCTTTTTACCAAATTTACTAACTGGGAGACTCCACTCAGGTCAGGTTTAGACGAGGTACCTGGACCCTTTCCATTACTCATTGCTTCTTCATGGAGTGGTAAGGTTCCACTTCATACTGACGACGGCCGAGGGTTCGAATCTATTCTCGCCCGCAATCAATCATCCCTAAAGGGGTGGTTGATTCCCTCTTCCTACAGAGAGTTTCCTTTCCACGACCTGACAAGCCCACGCCTGCCTCGCAAGCAAATCTTCTTTTCAGTATCAATAAAATAATAACATATGAAAATACAAAAAAGATAGGCATTCTCTTTCTGCCTAAATACTTGGATGTAGCAGCATGGGTTGTCACTGCCCAACCCCAGCTGTGCATCGCGCGAAAATACTTATATCTCCTTCGGGGTAGACGGGTGATCATTTTCCTAGCAAGTGATTCCGGGTGCGAAAAGACAAATCCAAGCTAGATAGGAGAATGTCAGGATCAATTACCGAAGAAGATGTAACTATTTCGTAAGTTGCGGAGACAGACTAGTTGGGACAGCAGAACCGGCTTCTAATAAAAATCATTCGAAAAAGAAAAGTTCGCGTCACAAGAAGTGAGTCTAGAATAAAGTATTCCGTGTGATCCCGATAATGGGATCTATTAATATACCCGATAGGATTGATGCTAGTGCACGAATGATCATAGCTATTTCGATAGAACTTTTTGAAATTGATGGAGAAACTAATGAATTTCGTATATAAGTTGTGGATGCATCGCCCCTCCCATTCTTCCCAGTGAACATTAATTTAATTATTTTGAGATAATAGTAGATAGAAATGACACTTGTGACGAGCGCTACCAGAACTGATGGGTACGAACCAGCTTTCCATCCATGCCAAAAGAGATGGAGTTTACCGAAAAAACCGGATGGTGGAGGGATACCCCCTAGGGATGGTGAACGTAAAACCGGAGAGAATGTTAGAACAGGATCCTTCATGTATAATCCCGCGTAATCCCTAATATTATCAGTTCCGGTTCGTAAACCGAATGAGGTGATACGAGCAAAAGTTCCCAGATTCATGAGTATATAAATAAACGTATGAGTTATCATACTTGCGTAACCGTTCTCCGGGTCTGCAGCAAGTACTCCAATCATAATATATCCAATTTGGCTTATAGAGGGATAAGCTAGCATACGTTTCATGCTTATTTGAGTAACGGCAATTAGATTTCCTAATATCATGCTAGAGGTAGCTAATAATCCTACCACGATATGCCACTCATTAGATAGATGTGGAAAAATGATACCGAAGAGTCGCGTAAATAAAGCTGGAGCTGCTACTTTAGAGGTAACAGAGAAAAAAGCAACGACTGGTATAGGAGAGTCAGAGTCGAAAAGAAGATTTCCGATCTTTCCGCTCATTCAGAACCGTGCATGAAATTCTTACTTCACACGGCTCTTGGTTCGTAAGAGATTCACAACTGATGTTGCTCCCAGAACCTTCCTCGTGTATGTTTCAAACCCATTCTTCCTTGAATAATTCATAATCATTCAATATGAGGACTAATTGTTAACTTCTCGAGGAATCCCTCATCATTTGGTTAGATTACCCACCAGCAGTTTCGTCTCGAATTCTTTCTTGCTTGTTTGTCCTTCTTCATTTTTCACCAGAATCCTTTCAACAACTGAAACTACTTGTTGAGTTGGTAGGCACACACGCTGGGCGGGAGAGACAAATTGCGACTTTTTTCGTTCCTTGCGGAGCGGGCGTACAGTTTCGTTGCTTCAATTATATCTTGGAGTGGTTTCTCAAGTTGAAGGAGTTTGCCAATAGCTTTTGAAGGATCAAGCCCATCAATTTTCCATCAATTTTGCCAGAACCTACCCATAATAGAAAACTTCGTAGAAAATTTGCATAGAAATAGTAAATATGAGAAGTAGATATAGAATTAAGAAGGGATCTACTAAATCTCGCCACTTGCCTCTGTTTTACTCGTACGTTATTGGCTGAACATTTCTTGGAAATTGTGGTACGGCGAGAGAACATTGTTGACGTAACTACTGATACGGGGAAATCTCTGCATTCCCACACACTCGCAGGACACCGCGAAAAACAACTACGACATCTCTAAATTATTTGGAGATGGCTAAACTGTTTTTCGAACGAATCGCACTCCTTCATATACATCGGGAGTCCATTGATGAAACGGAACAAGAGAAAGTTTGGACGCCGTTCCGGCTGTAATAGAAGCAATGGCAGTATAAATTGCAACGACATACTGACTAGATGGTAACGCACCTGCTGTTTTATCAAGCTGAAGCTGTCCGCCAGAAATTCCATGCAACAGAGAAAGACCATATAGCAAAAAAGATGAGCTAGCTCCACCCATCAGTAGAAATTTCGTAGTTGCTTCATTCGATCTTATATCCTTTTTAGTATGTCCAGACAGGAAACGAGAAGATAGGCTTGACAACTCCAATGCCACATAAAGGGTGACCAAATCGTTTGCCCAGCAAGGAACCATTCCACCCAAACTTGCAGTTAGTAAAAAGAATAAGAATTCTGCCAAAGCCGTTTTCGAACATCGTATGTAATCAACTGACAACGGAACGGATAGTAGCGAACAAATCAATAAAAAAAATCTAAATATGTAGCTGAAATTGCTGATCCGATAATTTCCGGAAGCAATAGAAACCGATTGGACCTGGATCCCCCATTCACATAGTGAAGCAATCGTGCCAATTAACATAGATATTAGTGAAATTCGGTGAAGCAAAGTTGTATTTCTCCCTTTGTTTGATAAATCAATTACAATAACTGCAATTAAACTGAGAATTAAAATGCGTTCCGGCAAAGTTGGCAGATTACCGAGTGAAAAGAGGAAATCTGGAAACGTAAAATTGGTGTAATTCATAATAAAAATCGGGATAATATTTGAGAGTGGATAACCTTCCGCTATATTTTCTTCTCCAAAAGGGAATTAGCAAATTAAGTACTCTCATATCTATATGACCATATAAACTGCAGTGGCGGGATATTCCTACTTTTTTTCTTCCACCCAATTGATTCGGTAATCAGCTTCATTAAATTGAGTTGAGAAGGAGAAGCAAGTATTAAACATATTTATTGGACTTGTATTTCTAATGAAACAGATGTTAATGAAACAGATCGAATTAGGTTTAAATGCCAAACCCTTCGATTCATTTCAGAAGAATTGGACTTAATATACGCAGGGACCACTTTTGGTAGTTCCAGGTCAAATCTACGTCGTAGAAGACGTATCGTACTCCTATGTTTACCCGCTAACGTACTATCACATGAAAGTCGTGGTATATATCTCAATCTACGCAATCCATCTCGATTTATTGAAGCACTGTGATACGAGGAAAAAGTATTCCAAATTTTTGTAAATCTGTTCAAGATGTCATCATCTGTTGACATAGCCCAGGCTAATTTACTAACCGGATATCCGTTACTATCGCAGAACTTCCCTTTCTCCAAAAGTTTAACTAGCTGCAAAATTGGAATCCTGGGATAAGTTTTTTTCCCACTCGAAATGCTGTTGCGGGAACCCAACATAGTTTCAATCTGGACATCTTTTGATACTGACTGAATAGTTGATATGTAACCCAGGAATAAAACACAACTGGTAGATAACAAATCGTTACGTATTTGGATAAATTCAGTTGGATAATGAAAATGAGATTTAAAAGATGTTGAAATATAACGAATCCATTTTTTTACGAAATAGTTGGTTCCATGAAAAACTATAATAGATTTGTTTTCATATCTTCCGAAGTGAATGCACAAGCTTCGGATGAGGCAGTGGTTGATGCCTATTGCATCTAATTGAGAATTACATTTGGAAACACATTTCTTCTTCCTAATCACATTATTTCGATCGGGAGATGCAAAATATCTCAGTTGCAACTTATGCATTCGCGTCCATAAATTTAACAATATCGAATCGATTTCGTAAGTGTAAAAATTTTGGAGTAGCATTTCAATACTTCTCCGTCCTCTTTGTTTCCAAGACCGAAATTGGATAAAATTTCCATACGAAGTTTTGTACGCGTGAATAACTATCCTTAGTAGATGTGGTAATGGAACATCTTTAATTCGTCGACGAAACAGGCGAACTAGAGTTTCTAGATGAAGATTCTGTGACATCTCAATCTTTAAAACGTGGCTAGATTTTGGTAATCTATCTTCCAAAAATAAAAACATTGAATGAGTAGACTGTGAAATTTTTGAATTGTTATTTGTTTTAGCGGCTAGCTGACGTAAAAGAGGTATTCTCAGAATTAGACATATTGTTTGTAAAAGTACGTGGAGATACAAATCCATATTAAGCCGACTGTTTCATCTTCAAACAAATTCTGAATGGAAAATCTCTGAATAATCTTGGTGACGCACACTATCAATTAAACGCTTCGTTGATATTGCACTACAAGCCCCGAAGATTAAATCTACGCTTTGTCTATCTAAACAAGACTTACAAGCAATTGAATAAGAATTATCTCTAAATAAAAAAAGAAGTAGATATAAGAAACAGTCTTGATTAATGCTAAGCCCTCCGATTCTCTGTGACACATCAAATTTAGGAGGGGATCCGGAAGTTATTTTCATCACAGTAACTCCTAGACATTATTATATTTCATAGTGAATTTTCTCCAAAGGATTCAATATATTAAATTAGTAGCTAAATTTTAATTATATGGGGGGGGGTGGCGATGAAACTGCAATTATTTAACCGTTGTATTAACGAATGAATAATCATGCGTCTCATTGGACAACGTGAAACCCGAAGGTAGTAAATACTTACTAATATAGTAAATACTTACTAATTCGGTTTCTGCAAAGGAAGCATACACACAAATAAGATATTTATTGATTTGATCCTCGGTGATGTGCCGAGCTGCAACCATCCATTGGAAAATTGTGGCGAGTTATACCACAACCTGGTGGAGAAATCGTTGGTCAACCCTCAACCCCAAATTGGGTTGGGTGGATAAACTCGTTCCGGTGGTAATCACGTCGTCGGCTTAAGCTACCCCCGCCCCCTCCCCCTCCCCCAGCTTCTCATCACGCCCAGAAAGATATGTCCGACATCACTTCTTTCGAAAGAAGTTTTGACAGAAAACCAGTAGTCCCTCCGAAATATTCTACTTCTTAAGGGGATCCCAAATACGGCATAGATGTAGAGTATAAGTAAAAGGGAGGGGTAATACAGAAGTACCTGAAAAGATCTGTAAACTGGACCCATTATATTCTCCTAAAATTCGATTTTTAATTAGAGGCTGATTCCGATTTGTTCGGGCACTTTCGCCCGTTTCAAAATATCACGAACGGTTGCTGTTGATTGAGCCCCTCGCTTAAGTAGAGCAACAATGGCAAATAGGTCCAATTGGGTTTGTTCCTTCCGGGGGTTGTAGAAACCAACCTCCTCAATGGCTTTACCTTCTCTCCGAGACTGGGTATCGATTGCAATTATTCGGTAAGTAACCTATCGGGATAGGTGGGTGCACACAGGACGGAAAACGACCCCCCCCCCGCGAAACCGTATATGAAACGTTGAATTCGTGCGGCTTAGAGCACAACTTCAGTTGAATAGATAACTGCTCTATCCAATTGCAGAAAGATACTTCTAACTCATATGTGTATGACGTGGATATTCTCCGATTTATTGAGTTATCTCCTCACGAATTATCTTTTTGTAAGAAGCGATACTATGAGGTGAGTAGGTAAGATAAGTGGAGAGACAAACCTACCCCCTACCCCTTCTTTTTCATTTATCTGCTAATGAGTTCAACTGGATATCGAACATCTCCTCGTTCGTAGATCGGTTCCGCCAATCCTTAGGTTTAGGCCTAACCCCAAGGCTTCCCCAAATTGAGAGTCGGTAGCAACAGAACCCATCTTAATCGACCCCTAAAAAAGAAATTTGTCAATTAACTTTTATATATACCTGTTACAAATTATAGGTAAAATGAGACTCAGTCAAGGTAAGGTTGTTGGGTCGTCTAAACCCAGTAATACTAAGTCAACCCTACCAAAATTCAGTTTCAAGTCCCCGGTAGGAACATACGGGGTAACGGACTAATGAGGCTTAACCGCGCTACTTCTCATAAATAACCATAGATATAACTTTCCCCCCCAAAAAAATAGAAATAGATTCAAATAGATAGATATTATTCAAGTTTCATTGGGTAATTGTTTTTAACGAAATGTCGAATCAGGAACGTTCTACCCAAGGGATAGAACTGGCGGATACCAGACTCCGCAGAAACGATCTCGATGTTCGAGTCGCACGTTGCTTCTTACCATGTCGCCTCAAGCGAGGTTTTACCGTAATATCTAAAAACCGAGAATTAACTTCCTATTAAATACTTATTGCCCTGGTATCTTCGATTAATCCTTCTGGTACAAACTCTATGATGCAAAGTGAGGTTAAGCAGACTAGAACTTACCCCAAATGATTATCTGTACAGCTTATCAAATTAAGGACTTGATTTTTCCTTAGCCGCATACGTCACATCAATTGTAATTTCTGAAATATTGTTTTGCTTTGCAAAGACTTCGGTATTTTTCTTGGTTCTCCCCCTTACGAAACCTGGAATTCTATTTGGTTCCGACTCAGCTTCGGGGGTCCAGTTAATATTTTTGGTATCTGTTGATAGAGACTTGGTGCTTACCTCTTTGGTATCGTGCCCCCCAAAAACATCCGATAAATGATCTTCCATACCCAGATTAAATGAGTTATAGATTAGATCGGCTATTTGATTGGTTCCTTCGTAACCCAAAAAGGGTCGATATCCGAGAGGAGAGTTCTGAATATGAACTGGTGAGGAAATAACCCCGCACGGAATATCAATACGTTTGCCAATATGACGCTCCATTTGAGTTCCAAATATGGCAGAGGGTTCAATACGGGCTATCGTATCTCCGACTTCGGTGTGATCTTCCGTAACTATTACTTTATCACATAAACCCTGAACTTGCTCGTTAAACCATTCTGCATCATGCTTGCAATACGTGCCTGAGCAACTGACACGAATTCCCATTTCTTTAACGAGTATTTTAGTAATTGAGGCTGCATGAGTTGCATCACCGAAAATTACTGCTTCTTTTCCAGCTAAATTTTGACAATCAATAGACTTTGAAAACCAAGCTGCTTGAGAAACAAATTTAGTTTGATTGTCAATATATAATTTGTAGTTAAGTCTTCTATCTGACAGTGCGGAAGCCCACACATTCACAAGCTTCCCAATCTGTCCGATAAAATCGGCTGTGTTTGAAATTCCCATGGGAGTTATAGATATGTAAGGCATTCCATACTCTTTTTCCAGAAAAGTTGCTGTCATCAAACCTACTTCGCGATAGGGAACTATATTAAACCAAGCTCTTGGCAAATCCTTCAGATATTTGAGATACCCCCCCTCTGGGATTACCTGATTGACTGAAATTCCCGATTCTCCAGGTAAACGTTTCAATTCGCGACAGTCATGTTGATTGTGGAAGCCTGAGGTAGAAATTCCTATAATATTTGCTGAAGGTGCGATTGTTACGGATCGGTCCAAGGTACTTCGCTTACGAGCCCTATCCAGATGAAATCGAATTATTTGTTCCAAGGTTCTATCCGCCGCTTGAAGCTCATTGACTCAGTGATAATTAACATCCGCGAGAATTACATCAGACTCGGAAGACAAAGAAGCTCGATCTACGAAATTTTGTAGATCCTCCTGTAAAATGCTAGAGGTACAGGTAGGTGTTAAAACAATTAGATCGGGGTGTTATTCCTCATCTTTTCGGCTTATATTATTTATAACCTTTTCCTGAGACCCGCGTGCTAATACGTGGCGGTCCGCTACACTAGCAGTTACTGGGGTGAAATCCCTTTCCCTCTCCGACGTGGAACGCATTACGTTGAAGTAGTCATCTCCCAAAGGGGCATGCATTATAGCATGTACGTTCCTGAAAGAACTGGCTACTCGTGAAGTACCTATGTGGGCGGGTCCGGCATACATCCAATAAGCTAATTTCATAATTTAAATTTGGTATAATTTTGTTGCTTCGCGTCATAAAGGGATCTATTGCTATATGTGGCTTATCATCATAATATAAACTGGGAGATCCATCGGGGGAAACTATTATATCGAGTATATTGAGGGGGGGCGTAGATAGCAAATCGAAGCTAGAAATAAGATTTATAAGTTCTCCAATTTCTAGTCTATGAAAATGCGGGAGATCTTTTCTTCCTAGAAAAAATCTGGGACGGAAGGATTCGAACCTCCGAGTGACGGGACCAAAACCCGCTGCCTTACCGCTTGGCCACGCCCCACAAATGGTCAGTATGGTGACTATCTCACACTTCGGGTTTCCTGTCAACCGGCTTTCTCCAGTTATCTGCTCGGTACAAGGGAGCAGCAACGAGAAGAAATTGGAGTAGTTTCGAACTACTAGTATTTCATGGAATTAGCTAAAGAAGAATACTTCAGCGGAAATCCATTTAGATGTCATTTTGGTTCGGTAAGGTTTCGATTTTGGTGAATCCTCATCATTCGAATGCATCCTAATTATTCGAATGGAGGGACATATAATAATATATATATATAATAATGTATACCCGACGGGTCAACCAATTGAAAGATGATGTGCAACCATGTCGGAGAAAAGTTACTTGTTACATCACTGGAGAATGAAGATGATAGTTTCGTATGACACCTATCTGGAAAATTCTATTCACCTCAATGGCGCCTCTTTTGCCAAATTACCCGAAGCTTATGCAATCTTTGATCCAATTGTGGATGTAATGCCGGTAATACCAGTGTTTTTCCTCCTCCTAGCCTTTGTTTGGCAAGCCGCAGTTAGCTTTCGCTAGTAAGTGCTAGGGGGTTGATTAATTCTGGAATGCCTCGCTCCTTACCTTACTAGGTGAAGAGGAAAAGAAGGAGGGGGGGGGGCGCTGCAATTCAGGCAAAAAATTAATTGTGGTAAGTAACAACTATCTTACCTGGTTCTGACATCTGCAGGCGAAGGTATCGGTATCGACGTATTCACTTCTACATAGAAAAATAGGATTGAATCCCCACGGTTTACCTGAGATTGACAAAAATGAATCCTTCAATTAGTTGGATGTTTATACAGTTTTCCCCCTACCTATTGAAATAATAAGAAGGAGACGAAATACTGGATAAAATAAATGGAATTCGTTGGGTGAAGTAGCGTCTCACGAAAGCCGGGTTCCTTCTTCTAATTGGGAGAGGAAGTCATATCCGTATGTCCATATAGATATAACAAATATAAATAGTAGATATAAATTAGGTATTTCAAACTAAATTGTTTTGTCTTCTTCTATCCCTAGTTTTAGAAAACATGGAGATGTTATCATGCTTACCCTCAAACTATTTGTCTATGCAGTAGTTATCTTCTTCGTTTCTCTCTTCGTTTTCGGATTTTTATCAAATGATCCTGGACGAAACCCCGGACGTAGGGATTAAATATAAGTCAATACCCTAGTTATCTCGCTGAGATCAGTTTCTCAATCCACCTGTTTAATTTCTTTAGAAATAGTAGGAGAGAGAGGGATTCGAACCCTCGGTACATATGAATTGTACGACGGATTAGCAGTCCGACGCCTTAAACCCCTCGGCCATCTCTCCAAGCAACTAAGGATGTATCTCCGCCTAATTTTAACACGAAGTTAAATTGTAAGTCTATACCTGCAATCTACAGTAAAGTTTGTGGAAGGGGTGACCTCGCTCGCGTATTACTTGCCGGAATCAAATTCGGAACTATTTCCAAGTAAAAATTTTCCTCTTTTCCGTTTTTTTTTTGTTGGTCCCCTCCTACTTTCTCTTCCGTAAAAAAAAAGGAATTCGTAACTAAATTTATTGGGTACAAATTAAAAATCTTGCCCGAAAAGGATTCGATATTTTCCGGCCTAGCCAAAATTGGCGAAATTGCTTCCGCAACCTAAACTAAAGCCCAATACGGTGCAATGGCCAATCTCGCAGCTAAAACGCTTGCCGCGGAAGCACCAGAGCGAAGTAATTTCACTTTATCAAATTGATGTCATCCATTTCTCCCACCTTCCCCCTGTTTTTTGTTGTATAAGTGAAAATTAAAAATTAAATAAATAAATATATCTGTTTAAATCTGTTTAATTTTTTTTTATAAATTTCTTAGTATCAATATATATATTTGTGAGAAACGATAGAAGGAGGGATAATGAATCTAGAGATAATTGCGCAACTTGCTATCTTGGCGTTGATAGTTGCATCGGGACCATTAGTAATTGCACCACTGGCAGCTCGAAGGGGTAACCTTTGAATGTAGGCAACGCAACCGCGAAATGAATATCAATTTCATATATATATATATATATACGAAATATATACGGAAACAAGGAGTGGGTGGGGGGGGGGGGGGGGGGGCTCCTCCTACAACCAGACGTAAACACGGTTGGAACGCCTCACCGATGTACGAATAGTTGGTATAATACAATTGTGCCGTGGCGGGTATAGTTTAGTGGTAAAAGTGTGACTCGTCTCATATAGATTTCATTTAGTTAAGGGATCTTTCAAATTGAATCTAAGCTAAATCAAGAAGCTTCATTTTTACAAAAGTACATCTATTTCTCCTTACTAATTAGTAGTATGGAAAAGATGCGCCATTCCCGTTACTCCTGTACTTCGGAAGTCGTACCGGTTAATGACGAAGCAGAATTTTTTTGGTATGCAAAAAACTTGGGGAGATTCCGAAAAAGAGGAAAAAGTAGGAATCTATGGGTAGACATCTAAAATATTTGCCTCATCGTCACTGAACCTTGGGGGGGGAAATCCAAGCTCAAAAGTTACAGGTAGATTAATCTTGGTTTATCGGGATTATCAAGTCAGGCACTCTTTTCTCTTTTGGTTAGACAGTACTAGTTGCTTTTGACTCGGTGAGAAATATTTCCCTAAGGATTGTTGGAAGTAAAAATGGAGAACGAAGTAAGTAGAATAAAAATTAGTTTCACTAATTCTTTTTCTCAAAGGATCATCTAAGAAGTATATCCATGCTATACGACCGAAACGTAAGCGAGACTGACATAGATTTTATGGACGCCATCTACTCAAATTGGGGCGGCTCCGTCCTCCTCGAACGGGAAAAAGAAAAGGAAGCCCCCATATATTCCGATGTGGAAAAAGTATTGATCCCCGTAAAAGTAATTTTGATATATGCTCCCTTCGTTTGAAACAAGGGATACAGTCCACCCATTTTTCGATTGTTCCATTTAACTAAATATATGCAGACAAATTCTCCGCCAGTTTTGCACTATTTAGCCTTCTTCGATTTCCATAAAGGAGCCGAATGGGCGGAAACTTCCATGTTCGGTTCTGAATTAGCGACGTCATAACCATTTGTTATCGTCGACTATAACCTTTAGCCTTCCAAGCTACTGATGCGGGTTCGATTCCCGCTACCCGCTGGTGATGCCGGGAATCCCGGAGCCCTAGTCAAGTTAACCCCTTCATCCGTGGATTGGATCGTGAACAAACTGGAGTTCCTGTTTGTTCACGATTTGGTAACTAACCTGTAGGCGTATTTTTAATGAACCAAGAATAGGGAGGAACAAACGTCCATCGTCTAATGGATAGGACAGAGGTCTTCTAAACCTTAAGTATAGGTTCAAATCCTATTGGGCGTAATTCCGTGTTTGAGGTAATTCTATCGTCGTAAATGAAGTGTAAGCGGTCGGGTGGGGTGGCGAAGACGAAGCCCGGGGGGTTACCCCACTTCCTTCCCCAGGTGGAATTTGCAACCGTATTACTTACTTCTCTTGCAGTATAAAAATTTCCGTTGATTCCTTAATTGCTTCTTTCAAAAGTGTTTCTGCTTGTTCAGTAAATACTTTCGTAGAACGAGTAATTTCACCAAATTGAGGTTTGCTGGTTATTACGTACTCACGTAACTGAACCAAGAATCGTTTGACTTGTTCGACTTCTGGTATATCCAAATATCCGTTGACTCCGGTGTAGATAGTGGCCACCTGTTCCTCTACCGATAATGGGGCTGACTGGGACTGCTTAAGCAACTCACGCAATCGCTGGCCCCTAGCTAACTGATTCTGAGTAGTCTTGTCAAGATCAGAGGCGAATTGTGCAAAAGCTTCCAATTCTGCGAATTGTGCTAATTCCAATTTCAATTTGCCAGCCACTTGTTTCATAGCTTTTGTCTGAGCTGCAGAGCCCACTCTAGATACGGAAATACCCACATTTATTGCTGGTCGAATCCCAGCGTTAAATAGATCTGCTGATAAAGATATTTATCCATCGGTAATAGAAATAACATTAGTAGGAATGTAAGCTGAGACATCTCCCGCCTGTGTCTCAACGATAGGTAAAGCTGTCATGCTACCTTCCCCTAATTGGAGACTTAACTTAGCTGCTCTCTCCAAGAGACGGGAATGTAGGTAGAAAACATCTCCCGGATATGCTTCTCGCCCAGGTGGTCTCCTTAATGGCAAAGACATTTGTCGATAAGCTTGGGCTTGCTTGGAAAGATCGTCATGAATAATCAGGGTATGCTGCTTGCGATACATGAAGTATTCGGCTAAAGCTGCTCCCGTATAAGGAGCAAGATATTGCAGGGTGGCTGGGGAATTAGCGGTTTCCGATACTACGATTGTATATTCCATGGCGCCGCGATCTTGGAAAGTGTCTACTACTTGAGCCACAGAAGAAGCTTTTTGACCAATGGCTACGTAGACACATATAACATTTTGACCTTTTTGATTCAAAATTGTATCTGTAGCTACTGCTGTTTTACCAGTCTGTCTATCGCCAATAATCAACTCCCGTTGACCGCGACCGATAGGAATCATGGAGTCAATAGCAATAAGACCTGTTTGTAAAGGTTCGTATACGGAGCGTCTCGAGATAATCCCTGGAGCGGGGGATTCGATCGGTCTAAACTCGGAAGCTGGGATTTGACCTCCCCCGTCAATAGGTTGGGCCAAAGCATTTACAACACGACCCAGGAATGAGTCACTAACTGGTATTTGGGCAATCTTTCCCGTCGCTCTTACAGAGCTTCCCTCTTGTATGGTCAAACCATCACCCATCGGTGCGGCCCCAACATTATCAGATTCCAGATTCGGAGCAATCCCTGCTGTACCATCCTCAAAATCCACCGATTCGCCAGCCATTACTTTGTTGAGTCCATGAATACGGGCGATCCCATCTCCGACTTAAAGTACGGTACCAATGTTAACAACTTTCACTTCTGGGACATACCCCTCAATTTGCTTGCGAATAATGCTGCTAATTTCGTCAGGTCGAATGTTTATTACCATTTCTGCCAAAAAATATTACTGGAAGAGGGAGAAGTAAAAATAAGACCCGTTTTACAATGAGATGATAAGATGGAAACTAGTAGTGAAATTGGAACTAGTTAGATTTGCTGTCCATGGCTCTGAACAAACCGATGTGATAATCAATCATTCGCAGGTGCAGTTGATTATCCAGACGACTATTTAGGCTTTCTAGAGCCCTTTCGGACGCTAGTCGAGAAACCTGCTGCCGAACCTGCTCAATAGCGCGTTGCTTCTCGAAACGAATCGCATAATTCTTACTATCTTCCAATCCTTTCAAATCTTCGTCAGCTGCATTAACGAGATCCCGCTGTTCCCTATCCATCTGCGTAAGTCCATTGATTCGGATCTCATCGGCTTTAACTTTTGCTTGCTGCAAGCGAATACGAGCCTTCTGAAGTTTATTAAAAGCTTCTCTGTGACGCTCCTCCGCATCTTGGATTGTATTCAAAATTGCTCTTTCACGATTTTCTAGAAAATTGATCAATGAAGGTGGATTACAGATCTTCGATTCTCGGAGACTAGTGATCTCTTCCCAAACCGAACGTGGATGTTTCGATCCATTCGGCTTTCCTGCCCGTTTTTACCGATAAATTGATAGAATCCAACAGACGTTGTTTTCGCATGCGGGCTCGCCTCCTGTTTCTTTCCTATTGACTAACAAGATTCATCCTGAATATGCTTAGATGGAATAATCGATATTTAAATAAGAAAAAAAAAATTGAGGACTCTCTCAGATAATTATTAATTATTTGAAAGCCGCTTTTTCCAAGTAGTATTCATCTTGTATGGGTTGTCTATTCAGCAAATTGAAGAAGATTGGGCCAAATCAACTCCGATATTTATCTATCTATCTATATATCTACCTATACAAACAAAGTATTAGGTATCTATTTCGAGAAGTGGTACAAATCGAAGTATTCCTGATATGGGCGTCATATACCGAATATGGTGAATAATGCGTTTCCAATCGTGACTTGGCTTACGCGGTAGGGGGAAGAGAACCCCAATTTTGCTAAGACTTTAAGCGATTTGGCTTTAACCATATTGACGACAGTCCCGGGAATCGGTTAACAGAAGTGAAAGTTTCGTCGATTACACGGAATGCTCCGGTTCTTGCATAACATTTATTTACAGGGAATTCGTCGGGGTTTTGCACCTCTGCTTCGGGTACAACTGAGGGAAACAGTTATCCCACTCGGATATACGACTCGCACACACCCCCCTTCCATAGTAAAGCAATATACCTAGTACTAAAATTAAGTTAATTAAGTTTATCTCTAAAATATTGGTATTTAAACCAATACTTGCGGCGAGAGTCCAATCACTTGAGGGAGCAGCAATCTCACTTACACTTCTCGTAATCCTTTCCCTCCTGGAAGATTTTGCAAGATTTAGACAACCTCTGGTCCAGCCTGGGAGGAAATAAAAAACTCTGAATTCCGAGGAATCAAAAGAAAACCGCGACGAAGACAATATCTTCTTAAATCATTAATTACGTAAACTTATATTGGCTTACCCTATTTGCAAAAACTTCCTAGTTTGGTAGAGAAAGGGGGAATCGCAAATAGACGCTGCAGGAACTCCGTCGGATAGATGGAGCAGCAACTTTCTTCCAGGCCCCTCCCTCCAAATTAGCGGCTTACCGCCGATTCAAAATAGTTTGGGGAAGGGGGGGGGGGAGGAAGTGCACCAAACTACTTCCTATTTTAAACAAGTTAAACAAATGGATTCGCAAGTAACGGAGCTAGAGCTACAACTAATCCATAAATTGTCAAAGCTTCCATGAAAGCCAAACTCAGTAATAAAGTACCTCGTATCTTGCCTTCTGCTTCTGGCTGTCTCGCAATACCCTCGACTGCCTGACCTGCAGCAGTGCCCTGGCCGACACCGGGGCCGATTGAGGCGAGGCCTACAGCTAACCCAGCAGCAATAACAGAAGCAGCAGAAATCGATGGGTTCGTATTAGTCTCCTCCTAATTTATTTACGTTAGTCAATATTGTTTCGTTGGGTGCTAACTAGACTCGTCGCAACGGAGACTTTCTAGTAAATGTTAATCGGGAAATAAATTCTACATGAATCTGGTCAAAACTACTTTTGAAATGTGACGAAAAATGCCACATACTTAATGTCGAATTCGGAAAAATAATGAAGTACGAAAAAGACACATCTATTTCCTACGTCGATCGGTGCGACTTCCTGCCTAATGACTTCCCGTCTAATATAATAAAATTGGATCGAAAAAATTTGAGTATTTGGTAATACTAATTATTTTCTACCGAAACATGTCCATTCTAGTTTCAATGCAAATAAGATCTAATCAATTCATTCGATATGTTGTGACGTAAGTGTAACTGAGATCTAAGCCGGTTCAAACGAAAAACGAGATAAACTGCTTTCCAAATATTTTGTATATATTTTATAAAAAGAAAAATTGAGCTTGGCAATGGTTCTTTTTTTTTTCCTATTCAAAATCTTAAGTGGCTACGGCTCAATTTAAATTTGGAGGGCCATGCGGTAATTATTAACCCCTCCCCCGCCCCTCTTTCTTATCGCTATTCGGAGTGGAGGAGGAGGCAACACGGGTCTCTCTCGTACTGCTATAGCATGATACCACGGAAACTATTTTTTAACACTACGGCGACCCAATGAATGGTTCTCGAAGAAATTATTTCATGGTTACCGTAGTCTTTTGCAACGACTCATTCCAACTGAATTAGTGGTGGCCCTCCGTGGATTCCCCAATGTAAGCTGCAGCTAAGGTGGCAAAAATCAAAGCCTGTATGGCACTTGTGAATAATCCTAGAGGCGTCATTGGTACAGGAACAATTGAAGGTACTAGAGAGACGAGAACAGCTACTACCAACTCGTCAGCCGAAATATTTCCAAACAGTCGGAAACTAAGTGATAGGGGTTTGGTAAAATCTTCCGAAGTGTTAATAGGTAGTAGTACCGGAGTTGGCTGGATATACTTACCGAAATAACTAAAACCTCTCTTGTGTAAACCCGCGTAGGAATGTGCCACCGATGTAAGCAAGGCTGACGCAACAGTAGTGTTGATATCATTGGTAGGTGCAGCCAACTCTCCATGGGGTAACTGAACGATTCGCCAAGGAAACGAAGCACCGGACCAGTTGGAAACAAAAATGAATGGAAACATCGTTCCAATAAATGGAACCCGAGGACGGTATTCCTCTTCCCCCATCTGGGTCCTAGTTAAATCCCTAATAAATTCGAGAACATACTCGATGAAATTCTGGCTGCCAGTCGGTATGGTTTGCAGATTCCTGGTACCTGCAATAGGTAAAGCCAACAACAAGGCGATAACGACCCAGGAAGTTACAAGAACCTGTGCATGAACTTGGAAGTCTCCTATTTGCCAATAAGAGTGTTAGCCTACTTCTACACTCGATACTTGATACAGATCATCCATCTCATAAATTCGCAGTTGCTCGATGTGCGTAATACCCCCCTCTCAATGGAGAAATTTATCTAAAATAGTTAAGGTAATCACCACAAATTATCATCATTTCTTTTTTTATAAATAAAAAGGCAAATTAGTTTCTGATGAAATTAGGCAATATCCCCAATTGCGATGTAAATTTTTTATCATTACAAGCTGTCGAGGCAGTTCTGAGCCTTGCCGTCTGTTAATTTACTTCGTAGAACTTTGAGTTTGAACGACCTTCACGAATAGCTAATGTTGGTTTGTCCAATATCCATCGGATTGGGGGTCGCGCGTCGTCATTACCGGGGATTGGGATATCTACAAGATCTGGATCACAATCTGTATCGACGACACAAATTGTAGGAATACCTAAAGTAATACATTCCTTAAGGGCAATAGATTATTCATGTTGATCAGTAATTATCACAATATCGGGTAAATCTGACATATATTGAATACCGCCTAGACATTTTTTTGATTTAAATAGTTATCCCCTCAAAATCGCTGCCTCTTGCTTCGGAAGTCAGTCGAACCCCCCCGTATCTTCTCCATTTTGTAAGTATTGAAACCTACGAAGACGCATTTCTGTGGTAAACCAATTTGTTAACGTACCGCCTAACCATTTTTCATTCACATAGTGACATTGAGATCTTGTTGCAGCTGATGCTACCAAATCAGCTACCTGATGTTTCGTACCAATCGTTGGGAATTCCTTTCCCTCCGCTGCTGCATCAAATACCAGATCACAGGCTTCAGATGAAAGACGAGCAGTCTGAGTTAGATCGAGGATATGGACACCCTTCCGTTCTGTAAATATATAAGGTGACATCCTGGGATTCCATTTCTGGGTTTGGTGACCGAAGTGAATTCCTGCTGCCATCATTCCTTCCAAATTGATATTCCGATTTTTCTGTTGCATCTTCCCCTCAGGTATGAAAAGCTATAAATTCGTTTCATTTTAACTAAATTTGATAAATTATTACAATCTGATAATCAAATTTACCGGTTGAAACGCGCAGAAACATCATTTGGTATCGGGGAATCCCTTACCTCACTTCGAGGTTAATATGAGAGAAGGATCGACTCAATCCCGTATGGATGAATAGATTGGGGTCGATAGTTTGTTTCTCTTGGTAACCATATAAGTCATATTTTGCTTCCCAAGCCGGGTTCTTGCTACTCCCAATTATTGTAAGATGAAATCCTTTTCGTTTATTCACTTCTAGTTGGCAAACGATTTCTGGACTACCTGTTCCAACGGGGACAGCGTCACCGAGAATAACGTTTTCCTTCAATCCTTTTAACCGATCAATTCGACCACGGGGAGCAGCTTTGGCCAATACTCGCGTAGTTTCTTGAAGACTCGCCTCTGATAAAAAACTACTAGTATTAAGGGATGCTTTTGTCATTCCCAATATAATAGGTTCATAGAAAATTGGTCTCTCTAATACACGATTCATCCGTTCCGCCTGTGATAACTCCACAAGCTCTCCGGGAAAAAAAACATTGGTTATCCCATCTTCCGATGCTACGACCCTTGATGTCAGTTGCCGAATAATAATTTCTAGATGTTTGTCAGATATTTGTACTCCTTGAGATTCGTAAACTTCCCGAATTTCATTAATTAAAATTAGTTGGCAATATTCCATACTTGTTCCAGCACTTAGGAAGTGGCTCCATAGGTTCCCAATTAATCTTGTAATACCCCGATTCCATCTTCTAAAAAGATCTTCGATTCTTACTGGAATGGAAGCAATGGAACGAGACTCCAGCAGCTGCTCAACCTTCGGAAGACCCTGAGTGATGTCTCCAGATTTCAACCTATCATACGGTAATGTTATTGATGTATCTCCCTCCCCAATGGTGTCTCCAGATATCTTGTGAGGAGCTGCTCCCCGGGTCGCCAGCAGAGTTTTACCAGTTCTGACTAATAAATAATCTCGGTGAATAGCTACGACCTGACCGGACTGGAGAAATACACCACTTCTACGGAAAAATCGATTTCTACTGATTAGTAGTCCTAGATTAATTAGAAGGATTCCCCGATTGAAATTTTTCGGTGGCGAATGGATTGGCTTTTCCAATAGAAATCTATTTGAAAAAGCATTTGTAGGACATTTCAATGTTAATTTATTTTCATCGATTAGGTACCGATGTCGGTGTCGGCGTTCCGACGTATCTGTGGCATACGTATTTGTCGAATAATCAATAAAATAATTTATGAAGAAGGAGGCTTCGCCACTCGGCGCCAAATAAGGGGGAGCCGGTAAGTAGGAAATAGCGTATGAAGTCCCTGATAGACCTACCTCTTCAAATTTTAATTGACAACAAGTGAAGCTTGATCTCCCGAATTTAACCAACGTCTCTTTAACATTTAGATTTGGAGACTTTTCTGAAAAAGATTCATATTTGAAACTGAATGAAACGTTTTTCGGACTTTCGGTTGAGCTGACCATACCTGATTCTGAGCAGGGAAAATATTCTTCAACTCTTTTCTCGTAGTTAGTATTGCTTGAATCAGCAGAGAAATTATTACGATAAAAGTCAAACGGTGACAAAGTTAGGAAAGATGCACCACGCTCTGACACCGAATGAACAGTAACGCCCTGATATTTGAGAACTAAATCATTGCCGTCGTCGAATAGATTGACTTGAGCGAGAAAGGGCTTGTCGACAGACACCGATTTTTGAGAAACCTGACTGACTCCGAGCCTTCTTGCAGGGGGAGACGCCACTAAATTAACCTGAATAAAAGTACTGAAGAGATTATTAATTCTCACACTAGTGAGAGATAAGTAGTTCTTTTTTGTAGAAGGGGTCTCGTGAAGGTGTCTTCGCCACCCAGCCACTAAAGAAGTTCGAGTTAATTGAGTAGTCGTGTGATTAATCATTTCGATTCTCTCACCATTTTTATGGGAGATATATGGAAAGGTTTGAGCTTTCGTGCGTTTCTGCGTTTTCGGCTTATCGACACGGGAGACTTCTTGCACCAAGGAGTCGCTAGATACGTCGTATTTGACAACTGGTCTTACCGGGACAGAGGTCTTTCTTCTCCCGCAAAGTGTAACCGATTGGAGATAAACCCAATCCTCGGCTTCGATTCCATTAGGAATCATATTACCTGGCTCCATCAGATTAATATTTTGTCTGGGTATATTAGTTGGTCTTTCCGGATTATGGATATATCCAGGTAATACTCTTACCGTGGTACTATTTGCTAATGTCTCTTCGATTCGGATTAGTCCACGTATCTTACTATTAATAGTATCAGTTATTCGCGCGCCTTCTTCTACAATAGTATTGTCTGTTACCAAAATAGATGATGGGGATTCATTTATGGTATGAGACTCCTCGGGAATTAGGAAGGAATTGCCTCCTCCGACTACTCTATACCATGAGCCGTAAGTCATTTTTTCCGCCTTACCGTCAGAAGCGAATGTCTTTTTATCAATAGATTCAACTTCTATGGTGCCATATCTCAAAATCCCCGAAGTACCAGTTTGATACTCAAATTTGTCGTAGATGGCAAATATCTCATTTTCAGCCAAAATGATGTTTAATTGAACATCAATATTTACAAAATAGGATTCGTCGAGATTTACCTGTTGCTTTTCCAACAGTAGAGAAACGGATTCAGTTTTCTCGGACCGCTCCGCTTCGATATTAGATAAAATATAGTTAGATATTGGAGGTTTTGACCAACTTGAAAAACATTTTGGATCGAGTCCAAATTCTCGGATGCTTTTTTGCGAACCTTCCCAGTTGGCGGCATCAATTTTTCTTTCACCAATTGCTTCAAAAGAATCGCACCTCCTTTCGATATAGTTGAGTCTGATACCGACTCTATCCTGATCTTTATGAAACAAATAGCTTTCGTCAGATTCGCTATAAGCTCCCGAAAGAATCCGGATATGGCCCGCCTCGCGTACGATACGAACGGGATTGCTTGTGCAATCGCGTACATGCCACACAAATTTACTCCAGTGAATTTCTCCCCTTAAATTTGGATAGATAGCTTTTCGGATACGTTCCTTAAGGGGAAACTCTTCGGCTCGTACTTCCGCGACGATTTGCTGTGCCTCAACATACTGACCGCTTCGAATCATAAGTAGACTTCGAGCTGGCACGACAAAATTATGTATATTGCCACAACTCGTAATAACAACAGATGGATCATTTCGACACATCCAAGCAGGATGCCCATGTCGCGTACGTGTGGGGTAAACAAGCCTCCCATCGGAATTAATAAGTCCATTAAACGGAATTCGTACGTATTCTGCGATATCCCCCGTAAATACCCCACCTGTATGAAAAGTTCTTGATGTTAATTGAGTTCCCGGTTCCCCGATGGATTGACCCGCAATGATACCAACGGCTTCCCCCAATTCCACTAAATCGTACTGAGCAAGACTCCGACCGTGACACAACTGACAAATCCGGAAAATGCTTTTACGTGTCAAGGGAGATCTCACATATATTGGCTGCGTCGATACTGCTGAGTTACTAGCCAGGCCATCACTGATATCTTGATTACGGGTGGCAATACATCTGACATCCCGGTAGACATTATCTGCCAGCACACGTCCAACCAATTTTTGATATGATATTGTCCTAATAGATTCTTCTCGTTTCTCTCCGATGATACTAAGCAAAGCAATGCTTTTGGTCGTTTCGCAATCTTTCTTACGCACAGCGATGTGTTGAACCACTTCAACGAGTCTGCGTGTCAGGTATCCAGCATCGGAGGTTCGAACGGCGGTATCCACAACGCCCTTGCGGGCACCATAGCAAGAAATTATATATTCCGTCAGGGATAGGCCTTCGCGGAGATTTCTTCGAATGGGTAGATCAATTACTTGTCCCCGAGGATCTGACATCAATCCCCTCATACCAAGCAACTGATGGACTTGAGATATACTTCCCCGAGCCCCCGAAAAAGACATCATGTGGACTGGATTTAAAGGATCGATCATCTTGAAACTTGGATTCATTTCCCGTTTTGAACATTCGCTTGTGGCGTACCAAGCTTCAATCGATTGACGTAACTTCTCCACGGCATGCAGGCTACCGTAACGATAATGCTGCTCGGACACGTAACCTTATTTCTCAGCGTCTTGTACAAGCCATCCTCTAGATGGTACTGCTAGGAGGTCGTCGATGCCCAGTGAGACAGATGCTTTTGTAGCTTGCTGAAAACCCAAAATCTTAACTTGATCCGAAATATTTGTTGTAGATGCAATTCCGAAACAAACGACTAACTTGCCGATGAGTCGCCTCATCGCAACTCTATCCATTGTTTTATTGCAGAACGGTAATTCAGTTTGATTCGTCATTATAGAAACCTCAACTTATATATCTTTTTATCTTGTGGTCTTTATTAATCAATAATTTGAATTTAAGTGATTTATTAATTATTTATTAAATATAGATATATATTTATATTTAAAAGATTTTTCATTTTTCATTATTGCGGCTAGATGTGGGCATTTCGTCTTGTGTCATCACATCTAATGCGGACGAAGTGAGGTGGCACACGAAGAAGCCTTCGACACACCTTGCATCGCTTCCTTTAATTGTTGATTGAACAAAATGCGACCAGCCGTGGTAAGTACATGTATACTTAAGATATACCCCTTTCTACACTTTCTAATCTGGTAATTATCGTAAGAGTGAAGAGAGGTTCCCAAGGATTCATATTGAGATTCAATAGGTAATTCACGAATTTTCGAACTAATCATTTCCAAATTAATTTCCCATCGAAGCCATAAAAAACTACAGAAATCAATTTGATTTGATTCCTTGGCCCTGAGTATGTCGTGGTAATTACCGAAACTGGGTATTCCGGCATAGTAGACGTCGCCTCCTCCCGCGGAAACGGGGTGTCTGTTTCCATAAATTCCTTGCTTATTCTCAATTGTTAGTACATAAAGGCCGAGAAGCATGTCTTGACTCGGGACAGATACGGAATCGCCCGTAGCAGGGGATAACAAATTTATGTGTGAAAACATCGGAAGACGAGCTTCAATCTGAGCTTCGAGAGATAGGGGCACATGAACGGCCATCTGATCTCCGTCGAGATCTGCATTAAACCCCCCACGAACCAATGGATGCAAGCGAATGGCACGTCCTTCTATTAAGATGGGCTGAAATGCCTGTATACCTAGCCTATGCAGAGTAGGTGCCCGATTCAGCAGTATGGGGTGACCCCGCATAACTTCCCGAAGAACTTCCCATATAATGGGATCTCCTTTACGTATCATACTCTTAGCCGCTCGCAGATTACAGGCAAGATGTCATCCAATCAAGTTACGAATTACAAATACTTGAAAAGGTTCAATTGACATTTCTCGGGGTAATCCACATTGATGTAGTGAAAGAGATGGGCCTACGACAATGACGGAGCGGCCTGAGTAGTCGACTCGTTTTCCGAGCAAATTCTCACGAAATCGTCCCTCCTTACCCTCAATAACCTCTGAAAATGACTTGTAGGGTCTATTATTAATATCCCTCATTGGTTGCCCACGTATACCATTATCAATGAGAGCGTCTACAGCTTCTTGAATAAGTCTTTTCTGACAAACGATTAATCCCTCCGGCGTGAATTCACTGCCCGATAAGAATTCGACAGGAGTATTATTCCGGTAAATTACCTTTCTGTAAAGCTCGTTAAGGTCGGAAGTAACTAATTCACCTTCATACGATTCAACTATTGGTCTCAATTCAGGTGGAAGAACCGGTAAGAGATTTAAAACCATCCATTCTGGTTTTAGGTTCGTCCGTAAAAAGTCCTTTGCTAATTTCATCCGTCTGACCAGAAGATCTTTTCTCCTTTGAATCGTTCGATCTTCCCATTCATTCCCGACAGGCCTTTGCTTCGCCGACGCCTGCCACTCCAAATATGCGCGATCCATAACACTTTGCAGATCCAAACTAGTTAATCCTTTTTTGACAGCATCCCCCCCGGTGGCGATCTCGTTCCCCTGAAGCGTCTCATAATTTCGAGTAGAGAGGAAAACAGGAAGCATGTTTCTCCAGGATCGATCCTCGTAATTGAACAAACCCCGCAATCTTAATAGGTTGGGCCTTCCGGCCACGGGCCTAGCAAGAAAAAGATTGGGATAGGTGGGGTGGTACCCCCCCCCCTTAGAATCGGACACGAGTGTTTCCCCTCATCCGGCTCAAATAACTAAGCGTCAATTTGTTTCAATTTGACGTTTTTGAGACTTGGTAACACCGGTCTCATCGAAGATGAAGTAGTTGCTCATTACTCGGGTTTCAACTTGTTTTTTGTTTCTTTCTCGAGTAGTCTCAGATCCCCCGTATTGAGCGATCCGCCGAAGAAGAAGTAGTTTTTCCTTTCCATATTTCTTCTTTAGTTTAGTCGTAGGCTGGAGGTATTTCCCTTGTTCCCAATGCGATCACTTCCCTCTTTGGGTTTCCACTCCACTTCGATGGCTACTAATTCAATCGAATAGAAAAATCGATGCGATGATTAGATTTTCACAACCATATTTAGATAATATTATTTATAAAGTCTTTTCCGAGAAAATAAAATCAAAGGATTGTGTTAAAAAGCAATTGAATTTTATTCTACTAACTTAAATGGAGGTAGTTATTACGAAGCCCAATCGCTGAATTTTTTGGCAAGAATTGACCATGGAGGGGGTCCCCGTTCTGTACGCGGTAGTTTTTATCCCGAGTTAGACAATAATCCTCGATCGACGCGAGGGACATGTCGGTTAGAGGCCTCCCACTTTTGCATGGGATGACAGCTTACAGCCAATCTGTAATGATCGACACATGCAATCGAGTCACACATCGCAATATACTGGGCTTTCTGGTTCTTTAAGAGGTTTGGCAAGTGGATTTGCAATATAACTAGGAATTCGTCTTAAAAACCACACATGGGTTACCGGACACGCTAGTTTAATATATCCCATTCGATATCTTCGAACCCGGGAGTCGGTAAACTCAACCCCGCAATGTTTGCAAAAATTGGAATATTCCTCTCCGTTATCGATAGATCGATAGTTTCCACACGCACAGACACCGCTTTTTATGGGTCCGAGTATCCTTTCACGAAATGAGCCATCTCTCTCTGGTTTATGAGTCTTGTGATGCAACGTGTAAGGTTAATCGACTTGCCCGACGACGTCTCCATTGGGTAACTCTCTTTCAGCCCAGCCACGAATCTGTTCGGGGGAAGCCAGTCCAATCCGAAGCTGTTGATAATTAGTTCGATGAATCATAATAGAAAAGGTTTTGATTGATTATTCGTGAAAGAAGTTTCAATTAGATATCAAATGTTTTCACTCTGCCTCCCCAAATCTTCTTCAGTTATGAAATCGTGCTCCAGGTTTAAACCCATGCGGCGTAACTCTCGAACTAGCAATCGGAAAGACTCCGGAACGGTATTGGGTTTGTAAACAGGTTTTCCGGTCATAATTGCACTAGGTACTTTGTAACGAGCCTGAATATGATCCGATTTAATTGTAAGCATTTCTTGCGACGTGTAGGACACACCAAAACCCTCTGAAGCCCGGACTTCCATTTCTCCAACTCGTTGTCCCCCTCGTCTGGATCTCCCCTTGAGAGGTTGCTGCGTAACAAGTGCATAAGGTCCGCTGGATCGCGCATGAATTTTATCGTCGACCTGATGAATCAATTTCATCATATAGGCTTTTCCGGTTGTAACAGGTTGCACGAAGGGATCACCTGTTCGTCCATCGATCAATCGACTCTTTCCGGGGTGATCGGGTTCAAATAACCACGGATTATGAGTACTCGCACTCGCTCTACAAGGTTCTGCAAATACTAGTTTTCTGGAAGCTTCCCGCTCGTATCTCTCATCGAAAGGTATTACACGGTAATGGGTTTCTGGAAACTCCCCGGCTAACCCGAGTAGGCATTCGAAAATCTGTCCCACATTCATTCATGAAGGTACTCCTAAAGGACTTAATATCATGTCGACTGGTGTCCCATCTTGCAAATAAGGCATATCCTTTCTAGGTAATATTTTTGACACGATACCCTTATTTCCATGTCTGCCAGCTATCTTATCACCTACTTGTATCTTACGCCTTTACAATATATAAATATGAATGACTTCTGAGTCGTTCGAGGTATCGTCTTCGGGGTAGACCCACCTGACGTCAGTGACTCGACCTCTTCCACCAATTGGAACTTTCAGACAGCTTTCTCTTGCGTTAACTAGTTGTATACCGGAAATGGCTTGTAATAATCTCCCTTCTGGAGCACGTGACGAATCTGCCCCGTCTTGGGGCGTCAGCTTACCCACCGAAGCATCTCCAGCCTCTACCCAAGATCCCGATTCTACGAGCCCGTTATCGTCTAGGTGTCGAAGTGTATGACTATCCAATTGAGGTATTTGCTTGGTAACCCTTTCAGGACCCTGATTTGTTACGCAGACTTCAACTTCGTGTCTTTCAATGTGAAAAGATGTGGAGATGTCTTCGTATATTGGGCGTTCACTAATCAACACCGCGTCTTCGAAGTTGTACCCTTCCCACGGCATGTAGGCTACCAGGATATTTCTACCTGAAGCTGATTCCCCCCTAGCGGTTGCTGCCCCATCCGCGATGACTTCTCCGCGTCTCGGTAATTCTCCCGCCGAAGCCGTAGACTTTTGGTGCACACAGGTATTGCTGTTGGAACGCTCATATATTTTTAATTTACTTTTCGTGACACGTAAAACCACATCATTTCCTGGCGCTTCGTCAATTGATAATAGTTCAATTCTGTTGCCGTCGATATATTGGATTTATCCTTCTCGTTCAGATACAACTACACTTCCCGAATCTGAAGCTATTTAACTTTCTAACCCAGTCCCTACGAAACATCTTTCGGGGTTAACTAGTGGAACTGCCTGACGTTGCATGGTAGAACCCGTTAAGGCGCAGTTCGCATCATTATGCTCAATGAATGGAATGAGAGAAGCCCCGACGGAGAAATAATGTAATGGATGAATGCTTCGGAAATCAACTTGTTCCCAAAGAACGCTGAGGAATTCTTGTTGATATCGAACCGGTATAAGTTCCTTCTCGCTAGTTCTCCATTGGGATATCGATGAATTTTCAGTCGCTATTCGGTAGTAATCATCTTCAGTGGGAGATAAATCGATTAATTGCTCCTTTTCAGATGATTCCGAAATTTTAAGGTACGAGCTTTGCAAAGATCTGGAATTGCTAACTTCTGCCTGAATAGCTAGTGACGAAATAAGACCGGCATTCATGCCTTCCGATGTTTCAATCGGACAGATACGGCCATAATGACTAAAATGAATATCTCTAGCTTGAAAACTGGCGGTTCGCCGCGTCAACCCCCCAGGACCTACGGAGCTTAATCTTCGCTTATGAACCATTTCCGATAATGGGTTGATTTGGTCTAGAAATTGTGATAAGGGGTGTGATCCAAAAAACTCTTTGAATGTTGCTACTACTGGTGCAGGCGTCACCAATCCCCGGGGCGTTATCGCGCGTTTGCGCCTAACGGCCCTAGATATATTTTGTCGAATCGAATTTTCCAAACGGTTTAGGGCTAATTTCAATTGTTCCTGAGGCAAATCCGCTACAGATCGGACACGTCGATTTTTCAGGTGATCTATGTCGTCGAGGTCTCCCATTCCGTAGCTTATTTCTATTGAGTGATCTGCGGCTGCTAATACGTCTTGGGGTGGCAGAAAATGTTCCGTTTCGGGTACATCAAGAGTTAGTTTGATGTTTAGGTTTCGTCGGCCAATCCGCCCTGACTCACATCTATGCTGAGAAAACCTCTTCTATAATTCCTTGAATATAGATTCTGAAAATGAGATATCCGCATCTGTAGCGGAGTATAAGTGTTTGTAAAGTTCTGCTGCAGCATCCTCCGACGATTCGACGGCCCCTTCTTGTTTCTTCAACATATTTGAAAAAATCTTGGGGTAACGAACATTTTGCAAGATATCTCCTTTGCTTAACCCCATAGCAATTAATAAGATCAAGATAGATATTTTCTTCTTCTTGCTAATACGAACCCAAATTTTTTCCTTTCTATCCATTTCTGGTTTGAATCTCCCTCCCCGATCCGAAATTACGGTGCTAGTATATGTGGAAATTCCTTTCTGATCCGATTCTCGATTGTAGTAAATACCGGGACTTCTCAAGATTTGATTGACTAAAACTCTGGCAACTCCATTGATAATAGACGTCCCTTTAGAATTCATCCGAGGAATAGATCCGGGCCGCACGTCTTCTTCTTGTACCATTCTATCTTCGCTACGAGTCAATTAAACTGGTACATATGGATCAGATGAGTATGTGACACATTGATACGCGGCATCTTTCTCTTCGACTGAAGGTTGCGTCAATTGGTATTGTCCACTGATAGATCAGAATTCGACTTCCTTATCTGTGTCTTCAATTTTCGGAAAATTTTCAAGTTCTTCAAGCAATCTTTCATGAACGAATCGATTAAACCCTTCAAATTGAATTTGTGCAAGTTCCGGTAGTACGGGCATATTTCTATTTCCTCCCAATAAAGTGGTAAATTGAGACTCATCCTCAATTGAGGATATATCCATTAGATTTCCGTATTTTCATTTTTCTATCTATGGGGCATCTACGTGTAGGGCATCACATCCCGAGCCTCCGAAAAATTTGCAATCAATTTCTTCTTCCTCCACAATCATTTGAAGATGAATAGTCATATGACGACGGGTAAACGAAGAAGGTATGGAGAAGGTTATAATTTATTTGTCGCAATTTTTTTTTTGTACCACAAGTTAAATCATTTTCATGAGCTGTAAATAGAAGATATCTGTGCGATCCAGATTTTATAAACCTAATTAGGCAAACCCTTTTTTGTCAAAATTGGTCAGAATATTTAGCATATTCAAAAATCTGGTAGTGGTCGGTAAAGAAGAAACCAAGAAACACGTGGCGGTGAAGTAGTTTTATTAATTATATCACATCAGGAATTTCGATTACCAGCGAAAGCTTGAAGAGACAGACGGATGTTACCCCTTCCGTCGGTAGCAATTTCGGTATTGTCAACCATTTAACAGTTCAAATCTACAGGAAGAAGCTATTTACTAAGTAAAATGGGAAAGTTAAAAAAGGAAAGATCGCTGACTCATCGTTGACTCCAAGGCAATTGCTACATAGACTCCAATCAAACTCGTTGTTGGGATTGTAGTTCAATCGGTTAGAGCACCGCCCTGTCAAGGCGGAAGTTGCGGGTTCGAGACCCGTCAATCCCGATGGACCCCGACGAAATGTGCTAGTTCGAAGTTCAATCTGCAGCTTCGGACTTGGGTCGAGCTGGATTCGAACCAGCGTAGGCGTCGCCAGCGGATTTACAGTCCGTCCCCATTAACCACTCGAGCATCGACCCATAAGTTAGAGATGAATACCCCCAGGGGAATTCGAATCCCCGTCGCCTCCGTGAAAGGGAGGCGTCCTAGGCCTCTAGACGATGGGGGCCCGATTACCTTTTAGGAAGTTAATGGTATTATCTATAAATTGTCAATCTGGGAAAAGTGACAGGGAAATAATGAGAGAATCAATTTATTGAACAATCTAAATCGGGATTAGACTAATCATTCAAGTAAATTTTTTATGGCATAAAAATGTCATAACTTAATTATAGCGGTTAATCAGTTAATCCAAAGCGGAGGCGTCAGGAGTAGATATTTCGCGAAAACGAAGAATTAGGTATTCTCGAGATTTCATTTCATGATATACTACGTAATCGATATTGAAGATTCAACTTCGACATTTTCTTCTCCATTTGATTAACCAAGAATGAAGATTCGGTCGACCCGACTAAATTAGGAATAGATGGTTCACAATAGAGTCCGAGAGTTTTTTTCAATGAAACCACTCGAGCTATTTACCAATTGATGATTTGAACTACCGATACGGAAGTAAATATTCTCGCGTTTGTAGCTACCGCACTTTTTATCCTGATCCCGACAGCTTTTCTACTTATTCTTTACATTCAAACGGCCGCGCAGAATAACTAGTAATCAATAACTAATTTGACTACCAATTTGTCAACAAATCTTCGTATGCAAGAGCAACTAAGAGGGGGAAACGAAGGGGGCACCGTTTGCTCCTCATTGGTAAAATGGAGCGATATGCAAACTATTACTACCGCTCCATACAAAACTTTCACGCTACTCCGGTTGCTGGTAACAACTTACTCCCAACTTAGTGCCCTTTCCTGATTAGCTTTTTTCTGTCAATCGGAATCTATGTATCTTTCTACCGCTTTTTTTTTCTGGCTACCATTTATTACGCATTATTATCGAATGGAATTGCCCAAAATTGATAGATCAGAAAAGTGATCTATCAATTTTCATTTATTATTGATTTAATCTTGTTTCTTACAAAGCTGGTTTCTACCCAATGACTAAATATTAGGTATTTGGCTAGAGCACTCGAATAGACTTTTTTGTATACCTCTTCAAAAAGGATGAATCAACTCAGACAAACCCAGCGAAACTAAGTGAGGTATCCGAACCGAAGGTATAATTCCAAGTGTAGATCAGGTATATATTCATTCCCCGTTTTTCATTCCGGGCAGATTCGTAACATCAGATGAAGCAATTAAAATTTGAGTTAACGAAGGGATGAGCTAACGACAACCAAGATAGCTTCTCCCCGGTAGTAACGAGAAGAATCAGTCTATTAGATTACTCAATTGATCCAATTTGTTATTTCATTTTCTGTTTTAAAATGACGAATAAAAGAAGGAATTCGGGTTAATTAGAACTCCCCGAGATATTTGCTTCCTTTTTCATGAAATTCACTTTTTCATCTCCAGCCTCCTCCTTTTTCGTAGCAAGGTTTTTTAGACGTACCCGGGTGTATGATTACTACTAGGAAATATCGATCTGAAGATATTTGTATATTTCCGCCCACGATGTATTCAGCAAGCTACAGTATATTGAATGGGAAAAAACAGGTAGAAACTATCAATTTATTTAAAATATTTGGTTAATGTTCTCCCCGACCCAATGTCACGCCAATAAATTTACAGAATTAATGGGTAACAATGATTACGCCACGGACAGAGGCAGAGGAACGAAATCTAATAAGAAATGGCTGCACCGCACTTCTTTACTCGGAAACGAAATTTGAGGTGGGGAAGCACAAATCGGTGGCCTCGCCACGACGACGTGTATCCCCCAAATCAGACTAGTGAAAGCCCGGTTAACCGTTTGTTACAACCCGCTTCTTCCCCGAACTACAAGTGAGAGGGAAAATGTAGAAATCACCGTCGGGGCAGCCCAAGCTATAGTAACTAAGTCCGTAGTTGCAATTCCTATCTATTTACTCTCTCGATTTTAACTAATTATTAATTATTTATAAGTTCAAATACAAGGTAAAGCTTGGAAAAGGTAAAGCTTGGAGAAGCTTGAAGCGTGTTGCCGGCGAGGAGCAGACGCCTGCTTGATGGGATACTCCAATAACACAAGAGACTGTGTCTGCAAAAACATTTATTTTTTTTTAATGGTACCGGTTTACGTTTCCCTCTTCAGAGATTTTGGTGATTTGGTTTTTATGGTTACTCACTAATGATATACTGAATTGGGATTGTTTATGCGTGGACGCATCGAGACACATGAAATGTGATAGGCTATAACAGGCTATAGAGCACCTCAACCTGTATCCGATTTAGGCGCAACAAACAATCCCCGGAACTACCTAAATTAATAAATTCAAGTAAACTAAATAGATCTAATCTAGTTCTTCACCTTTACATACATAAAGGTTTCGTCGTTAGGCGACACCCAGATTCGAACTGGGGGATTAAGGATTTGCAGTCCTCCGTCTTACCGCTTGACCATATCGCCCCTTGCTGACTATCCGCGAACAACCCCGATCCGGGTACAGATGAAAACACTGATCCGATTCGGATTGTTCGGTAGCAAGTAACTAACGTATGTGACAAGTATGTCACCGACATCTAGCGTTTCTATCAGTAATAAGTATACTACCCATCGGAAAAATTAGCAAGCAACTGGCCCCCCCCCTGCATATCAACTGCGACATGCATTTGCTAAGGGCTACCTCGACGAAATTGTCTCGTCTTAAGATTTCATTCTATTCAAACGAAAGAAACAAAATTTTGAAAGAGAAATCATTGGATTGGTCTTCCTTCCCAACTGGTTTTCAATTTTTCACCTAGAGGTTAAAGTTGTCTTTTTAGTTGTTATTTCCCCACTGACTTTTTTTCCTCCGACTATTTGCTTATCTCTTAGTTTTCCATCGAAAAAACTAGATAATTTCATATAAGTTTTTATGCATATATGTTTATATGATGTGACCTACTTGTTTTACGTGGGATAGGCGGATAGCGGGAATCGAACCCGCGTCATCTCCTTGGCAAGGAGATATTTTACCATTCAACTATATCCGCATAATCTGCCACATCATTTTAGCGATGTAACAAGTTCCTATTAGTTGAGAAACTCGCTTACGTATTTAGTTTATACGTGAAAATTTCAATTTATTGGGGGGGGGCCTAACTTAATTATTCCCTAATTAATTTGAAATTATTATTTAAGCCCCTTCCTGAAAACTTATACGGGTGGAAATCTCCTTCATTTGGCGTCTCCACCCGTAACGGGGAATTACGAGAGGAGGAGCCGAAGCAACAAATTTCTAAGAAATCAAAGAGTTGGGTATACCTACCGAAGAAACTGATCCGATCCATAATGAAGCCCCTGAGAAGACAATATTTTTATTGTTGGACCAGCCACCCGGGGATGCAAACGCAACGGGCACACCTATAACTAGTAGGAATGAGATAGCAACTAATCCAAATAAAGCCAATTGGAACGCGATAGTCATAATTCTGATTGTTTCCACATAGTGAATAGGTTGTTCATACCATCCAATCCCCATCCGACGGAACTCTCTCCTCGCCCCGACTTACTTCGTCTACTTCGTCGACGGGGCGCGAATACCTCCCCCTCTTTGGTACTAACTACCTAAAATTTCACAAGGTTCTTGTTGAGTAATAATTAGTTAGAATTCCGACATTCGGGATGATTACCTGTAACAACTCCACGGTCAGAATTAATTCTATCCTGCATAGAAATATTTCAATAAAAAAAAAGGATATCTATCAAAATCTATGGTAGATATTGAAAACCTTCTTCTCTACTACCAGAAGTGTCTAGAAGACGTGATTGATACCTCCGAATATCGGGTGAAATCTAAGCTTAGCCGGGAGAGATGGCCGAGCGGTTTAAGGCTCCAGTCTTGAAAACTGGCGTGGCAGTAAGATGCCACCGAGGGTTCGAATCCCTCTCTCTCCTACTATTTCTATCGAAAAAATCTTGGACAGAAGGGGTAACAGTTATTACTAGTCTTATGAACTTATGAGATTTTTTCTTCCTCTATTACACTGAAGAGAACTTGGTATCATCTATTACCAGATAGTGAAGTGACATCTATCTATCTATTCGAATAGATAGATAGATGGAGTTTACCTGGATGTAATGAGCCCGGCACTGACGTTAAGACGTAGATTGATTAGTCATTGGTCTGCTAGCAAAAAGAAGGGAAGCGAGGATTCCTATTTCTTCAAAATCATCTTAACATATTTTTTTTCTTTCCAAGTTTTAATTAAGGGGTGTCATGGAAAGAACGGGTTCGGTATCGCGGTCAATTCCTTTTTCAAACCCGGCTGCGGCTGCGCGAGCCCTACCCGCATGCCATAGGTGACCCACGAAGAAAAAGAATCCCAGGACGAAGTGGGAGGTTGCTAACCAACTCCGGGGAGATACATAGTTCACGGCGTTGATTTCGGTCGCTACTCCACCCACAGAGTTTAGAGAACCCAGAGGAGCATGAGTCATATACTCCGCGGATCGTCGCTCCTGCCACGGTTGTATATCCCTCTTCAACTTACTAAGATCTAAACCGTTGGGACCCCTTAGGGGCTCCAACCAAGGAGCGCGGAGGTCCCAGAAGCGCATGGTTTCGCCTCCGAAAATAATTTCTCCCGTGGGGGAACGCATCAGGTATTTACCCAACCCAGTAGGTCCTTGAGCGGAACCTATGTTGGCCCCGAGACGTTGGTCCCTTACAAGAAAAGTAAAAGCTTGGGCCTGAGAAGCTTCCGGACCGGTGGGACCATAAAACTCGCTGGGATATGCTGTGTTGTTAAACCAGACGAAGCAGCAGGCAGTTAAACCAAAAATGGAAAGGGCTCCCAAACTGTAGGACGAGTAAGCTTCCCCGGACCATACGAAAGCGCGACGAGCCCAGGCAGATGGTTTCGTTAATATGTGCCAAATTCCACCGAAAAGACAAATGGATCCCAGCCATACATGTCCTCCGATGATATCTTCCAGATTATCCACGCTAGCAATCCATCCTTCTCCCCCAAAAGGAGATTTCAGTAGGTAGCCAAAGATAATATTAGGACTTAGGGTAAGACTTGTAATCTCTCTTACATCCCCACCCCCGGGTGCCCATGTGTCATACAACCCCCCAAAATAGAGTGCCTTGAAAACTAAGAGAAAAGCTCCAATACTTAGTAGTATTAAATGAATACCAAGGATTGTGGTCATCTTATTTTTATCTTTCCAAGTATAACCGAAAAAAGGAAAGGATTCCTCTAAAGTTTCGGGTCCAATCAGGGCATGATATATACCCCCGAATCCCAAAACTGCAGAGGAAATCAAATGGAGTACTCCGGAAACGAAATAAGGAAAGGTATCGGATACCTCCCCTCCGGGACCCACCCCCCAACCTAGAGTGGCTAGGTGGGGAAGTAAGATTAATCCCTGCTCATACATAGGCTTCTCCGATACGAAGTGAGCCACTTCAAACAAATTCATAGCTCCGGCCCAAAAGACAATCAGGCCAGCATGAGCTACGTGGGCACCAAGCAATTTACCAGACAGATTAATTAGTCGGGCGTTGCCAGCCCACCAAGCAAAACCTGTGGTTTCCTGGTCGCGGCCACCCAGCGAGAGGGTTCCATTAAAGAGCGTTTCCACGGGGTAAAACCTCCTCGGGAAATACAAGGTTTTCGTGAGGCTGATCCTGAGCTGCCATCCAGGCACGGATACCCTCGTTTAGTAAGATATTTTTCGTATAAAAAGTCTCAAACTCGGGATCTTCTGCTGCCCGAATTTCTTGGGAGACAAAGTCGTACGCACGTAAATTCAGGGCGAGACCAACTACTCCAATAGCACTCATCCATAAACCTGTCACTGGCACAAATAACATGAAGAAGTGTAACCAACGTTTGTTGGAGAAAGCAACACCGAATATTTGGGACCAGAAACGATTCGCGGTTACCATTGAATAAGTTTCCTCAGACTGAGTCGGATTGAACGCGCGGAATGTGTTTGCTCCATCACCGTCTTCAAATAGAGTATTTTCGACTGTGGCACCGTGGATGGCGCATAAGAGGGCCGCGCCGAGGACTCCCGCAACCCCCATCATATGAAATGGATTCAGGGTCCAATTATGAAAACCTTGAAAAAATAGAATGAATCGGAAGATGGCGGCTACGCCGAAGCTGGGTGCGAAGAACCAGCCGGATTGCCCCAAAGGGTAGACCAAAAATACGGAGACAAAAACCGCAATTGGGGCGGAGGAAGCTATTGCGTTGTAGGGGCGTAGTTGCACGGACCTTGCAAGTTCGAATTGGCGTAACATAAAACCTATTAGAGCGAAGGAGCCGTGGAGAGCGACGAAGGTCCATAAACCTCCTAATTGGCACCAACGGGTGAAATCTCCCTGTGCTTCGGGGCCCCACAGAAGGAGCAAGGAGTGGGCCAAACTGTTAGCGGGAGTAGAAACCGCGGCAGTCAGAAAGTTGCATCCCTCCAGGTAGGAACTAGCTAATCCATGGGTGTACCATGAAGTGACAAAGGTTGTACCCGTGAACCAGCCGCCCAAAGCAAAGTAAGCGGTAGGGAACAGTAGTAGGCCGGACCAACCCACGAAGACGAAACGATCTCTCCTGAGCCAGTCGTCCATACTATCAAATAAATCTTTCGGCTCCTTGGAAGATTTTCCAATGGCAATGGTCATAGTCATTCCCTCACTCAGCTCCTCAAACCATTTTTGGGTTCCCCTATTTCTCTTTTTTAAGCCGCGACGCGGTGTAGTTCCGTCCCTTCGCGGTGAGATAAGATTGGGCCACTATAATGTTGGTCCACCTCAGAAGTCATTTATCGAAGCAGCGTACTCCCGGGAGTTATTACAGGAAAATGAGACTGATAGATTTTTCAACCTCAGTCAGAAATTTGGGATTTCTTGACCCCTTCATCATCTTTTTGCCTCGCTTCTAGTTTTCCCCTCTCTTTTTTTTCCATCACTTACTTGATCTCGAGCTGATCCCGTTTGTTACGTAGTTTTTCGAGCAGTGGGTAGACCTTTCTTTTCTCCCGAGACTTTGTTAGCCACTCAGCCGCATTGGAGGTACCTTGGGAATCCGACCTAGCAGAAGACGAAGTCGTCTCCACGAATCTCTGAAGGGGGAAATACTGGAGCGGTGTGAGGAGCTTACCCACATATATCTGTAATATCTGTATATATGTGTGTGTGGTACCCATCCCCTTTTCAAAATTATTTCGGTACCTATTTTACCAATCCCCAGTAAAAATTGGAAGCCTTTTTATTTGATCCCAAATAGCGGTGATAATGGCATGCCGCGGTTTAACCCCGAGCAGAGGATATGCCAGAAAATTGAACATTGAACAAAGTAATTTGCTTCTCGTCTCAAACCCCAACGGCGAAATCGTTTCCATGGATTTATCGGGAGAATATGATAAATAAGAGTGCTAAAGACTCGAATAACTCCTGCTAGTTACGGGAAATTATCTACATAAACAGGAAGAAGTTTGCCACGTAATTTTCCTTCTCTTTCATTCAAATTGAAATTTATATGTAGATATAGTTATGTAGATATAGTTATATACATATATATATATATATTGATATTGAGAATTAATATTCAATTCCTGAGGTGAGAGTAACAAAAAAGGTTCCGACATCAGAAATTATATCCACCTGATTTTATCATATCGTAGGAGGCGACACGTTATTCGGTGTAACGAAACAATTTAACTTGGAAGTCGCGACAAAAAACGAAACAATTTGACTAAAAAATTGAAATTGGAGGCAATTATTTCAAATTTCGCACCAAGTTCTGTTTCTACAAAATTGTAATTTTTCTACCTATTATAAATGATTTAAAATACAACTTCTCCTTGCATCGAGGCTATGCGTACGGACCCGGGCGTTTCCGTGAAGCTGAGACAGCTCCCCGATCCTTGGATTTCGTACGGCTTCTCGGTTAGCCCCTTGTCGGATTTGAACCGACGACTTACGCCTTACCATGGCGTCACTCTACCGCTGAGTTAAGGGGGCCTCAAATCAGAAATAATTTTGCGTCAAGTTCTGTTGGGCACACCGTTAGTTTTTGCACCACCTCTCCCGCTTATTCCTCGCAATACGCAATATTGGAACTTGATTAAACAGAGAAGACCGTTTCTAATCTGAGGAGGAAGTAGCTACGTTCCTGAATTACACATATACATCTGGATATAAACCTATAATATAACCCTATCTATCTATAGATAGATTTATGTCCCATTGAACAGAGAAGCTCGGAAAATAAGGTAGAGAAGAAAATTACTAATTAATTAATTTTTACCCTGTCGCGTGACGTCAAGTAATCCCAATCTAATAATTGATAGAAAGATTTGAAGTTTATTAATATTCGCGCTGGGAAGATAGAAACCTGATCCGTTGGTGAAACGTGAAAAATAAATTAGTATCGCGGCGAAGACCAAGCACCGTACTATTCCACCGACGCAGTTAAACAGTTGATTGTTTACTTTGCGGGGACAGGATTTGAACCTGTGACCTCAAGGTTATGAGCCTTGCGAGCTACCAAGCTGCTCTACCCCGCTTAGTTAATGCCTTCAATGTAATTATTATACATCTCTTGAATAATTACATTGAATATAAGTGGAAGGAACTATCTAATTCGTAGGATTATACATCATTCGTGATATAAATAGAGAAAAACTTTTATTACCAACTTGATTTGGATACTCCGGGCAGCACGCAGGTGTGTGCCATTTCGCGAAGTACGTGTCTAGATAAGCCAAAGTCTCGGTAATTGGATCTGGGTCGTCCGGTTAGGGAACACCGGTTACGGAGACGAACAGGTGCACTATTACGCGGTAGAGATTGCAATTTTTTGGAAATAGTTAATTTACCCTGAATTGACAAACTGCTTCTAATCTGTCTTTTCAAAGATTGGCGAATGACTTCATATCTCTTCACCAATTTTTTCTTCTTATTTTCCTTCTCAATGAGACTTTTTTTTGCCATAATTGATGAATCAGTAAGCAGGATTGGATTACTACTCTAAAACAAATTGAACTCGCAACCAAATATTTATTTACCAATAACTAGAAAAGGAAGAATAAATATCTATTTCTAATTATTGATAAATGGATAGCCGGTCTCGAAATCAACTCCGATGTGGAAAATGATGGGAAGGCAAACTTGATACGGAAGCAGACAATCTGGTAGTCAACCGAAATAAGCAACCGGAAAAAAATTAGCCAAATTTACCCGATGTAGATGCTATTAGAAAAGCTGCGTAGGTAAATACGTAACCCACGGAGAAGTGGGCTAGTCCCACCAGTCTTGCTTGAACGATAGAGAGGGCAACCGGTTTATCTTTCCAGCGTATCACATTTGCTAGGGGTGTTCGCTCATGGGCCCAAGCTAGAGTTTCAATGAGTTCTTGCCAGTAACCGCGCCAAGAAATTGGAAACATAAATCCAGTAGCCCACACGAGATGTCCAAATAAGAACATCCATGCCCATACAGATAAACTGTTCATACCGAAGGGGTTATAACCATTAATAAGTTGCGAGGAGTTCAGCCATAGGTAATCCCTCAACCATCCCATTAAATACGTAGAAGATTCGTTGAATTGAGCAGCATTCCCTTGCCACAAGGTGATGTGTTTCCAGTGCCAGTAGAAGGTGACCCATCCAATAGTGTTCAGCATCCAGAAAACGGCTAAATAAAAGGCATCCCAAGCTGAGATGTCGCAGGTACCGCCTCGGCCGGGACCATCGCAGGGAAAACTGTAACCAAATTCTTTTTTATCTGGCATCAACTTTGAACCGCGCGCGTCTAATGCGCCTTTCACTAAAATCAGTGTAGTCGTATGTAAGCCCAAAGCGATGGCGTGGTGAACCAAGAAATCCCCGGGCCCAATCGTTAAGAATAGCGAATTGCTGCTGTTATTAATAGCATCCAACCAGCCGGGTAACCACAAGCCCCGACCAGCATTACTTGCCGGACTACCTGCCGAGGATAGAAGCACATCGAAACCATACAAAGTTTTACCATGAGCAGATTGAATCCATTGAGCAAATACAGGTTCAATAAGAATCTGTTTTTCCGGAGTCCCGAAGGCTAGCATCACGTCGTTGTGGACATAGAGCCCCAGCGTGTGGAACCCCAGGAATAAACTAGCCCAACTTAGGTGAGCTATTATTGTTTCTTTGTGTTCCAACATTCTTGCTAAGACATTATCTTCATTTTGTTCAGGATCATAATCCCTAATAAGGAATATAGCTCCGTGTGCAAAGGCTCCTGCCATGATAAACCCGGCAATATATTGGTGGTGGGTGTATAGCGCGGCTTGAGTCGTATAATCCTGTGCTATAAAGGCATAAGCGGGTAGGGAATACATGTGTTGCGCAACCAACGAAGTGACGACCCCTGAAGCAGCTAAAGCGAGTCCCAATTGAAAATGGAGGGAATTATTGACCGCATCGTAAAGTCCTTTGTGTCCACGGCCCAACTTACCTCCCGGAGGGATATGGGCCTCCAGAATCTCTTTCATACTGTGTCCAATCCCAGAGTTAGTCCTGTACGTGTGGCCGGCAATTATAAACACGACGGCAATGGCTAAGTGGTGATGAGCAATATCAGTTAGCCACAAACTTTGAGTCTGTGGATGAAATCCGCCCAAAAATGTTGGAATAGCTGTTCCTGCCCCTTGGGTACTATCAAACAAATGGCTACTGGAATCGGGATTTTGCGCGTAAACACTCCACTGACCCCGGAAGAACGGTCCCAATCCTTGAGGATGCGGGGTGGCAGTCAATAAATCACCCCATCTGACATGTCCGCCCCTCGCTTCGGGAATAGCTACGTGGACTAAATGTCCCGACCAAGCCAAAGAACTCACCCCGAAGAGTCCCGAAAGGTGGTGATTAAGCCGGGATTCTGCATTTTTGAACCAAGAAATGCTTGGTTTCCATTTAGGTTGCAGATGTAACCAGCTAGCTAGTAAGAACAAAGCAGAAATAGCTAGCAGGAAGATAGCTCCGGTGTAGAGATCTTGGTTATTGCGTAGACCAATAGTGTACCACCACTGATACACACCGGAGTAGGCAATATTGACTGGACCCGCAGCCCCTCCTCGAGTGTAGGCTTCGACAGCTGGTTGACCAAAATGAGGATCCCAAATGGCATGAGCAATTGGTCTCACGTGTAACGGGTCCCGCACCCATGCCTCGAAATTGCCCTGCCAAGCCACGTGGAACAAATTTCCAGAGGTCCGTAGAAAGATGATAGCTAATTGACCAGAATGAGATGCAAATATTTTCTGGTAGAGACGTTCCTCGGTAGTGTCGTCGTGACTCTCGAAGTCGTGAGCAGTGGCTATACCAAACCAGATACGACGAGTAGTCGGGTCTTGGGATAGACCCCGGCTGAACTGTGGAAATCTTGATGCCGTAATGTTTCTCAAATCCTCCTAGCCATTATCCCACTGCAATGATTCTCGCCAGGAAGAACGCCCACGTCGTGGCGATTCCACCCAGAAGGTAGTGAGTTACCCCCACGGCACGTCCCTGTATAATACTTAGGGCCCTAGGTTGGGTGACGGGAGCAACTTTTAATTTGTTATGAGCCCAAACAATGGATTCAATAAGTTCTTGCCAGTATCCGCGACCACTAAATAGAAACATCAGACTGAAAGCCCAAACAAAGTGAGCCCCCAGGAATAGAAGACCATACGCAGATAACGAAGAACCGTATGATTGGATGACTTGGGAAGCCTGTGCCCACGGGAAATCTCGTAACCATCCATTAATCGTTGTTGAACTTTGTGCGAAGTTTCCCCCAGTGATGTGGCTTACCACCCCCTGTTCGCCTACACTGCCCCAAACATCGGATTGCATCTTCCAGCTAAAGTGAAATATAACTACTGAAATCGAGTTGTACATCCAGAATAAACCTAAGAAAACGTGATCCCAAGCAGATACTTGGCAGGTACCTCCTCTGCCAGGACCGTCGCAGGGAAAGCGAAAACCAAGATTTGCTTTGTCGGGTATTAGTCGAGAGCTACGTGCAAATAAAACACCTTTTAGTAATATTAATACGGTAACATGAATCGTGAATGCATGGATATGGTGTACCAGAAAATCTGCGGTACCTAATGGAATTGGGGCCATGGCAACTTTGCCGGCTACAGCGACTAAGTCGCCGCCACCCCAGGTTAAGCTAGTACCCGACGCCGCATTAGGCGCGGTTGATACAGGAGCCAAGGCGTGAGTATTCTGCACCCACTGAGCAAATATCGGTTGCAATTGAATAGCAGTATCCGAAAACATATCTTGGGGACGCCCCAAGGCACTCATGGTATCATTATGGATGTATAGACCGAAGCTATGAAAACCTAGGAAGATGCAGACCCAGTTGAGATGTGAAATTATTGCATCGCGGTGCCGAATAACGCGATCCAACAGATTGTTGTATTGAGTAGTTGGATCGTAATCCCTTACCATAAAAATAGCCGCGTGTGCAGCTGCGCCAACTACTAAAAACCCCCCTATCCACATATGATGTGTAAACAGGGAAAGTTGTGTGGCATAATCGGTGGCCAAATAAGGATACGGGGGCATCGCATACATGTGATGGGATACAATAATTGTTAAAGAACCTAGCATGGCAAGATTGATTGCTAATTGAGCATGCCACGAACTCGTTAGAATTTCGTAGAGACCTTTGTGGCCTTCACCCGTGAAAGGGCCTTTATGAGCTTCCAAGATTTCTTTCGTGCTATGTCCGATACCCCAGTTGGTTCTGTACATGTGACCAGCTACCAAAAAGAGGACGGCAATGGCTAAGTGGTGATGTACGGTATCGGTTAGCCACAAACCTCCCGTTACCGGGTTCAACCCCCCGCGGAAAGTCAGAAAATCTGCGTATTCTGACCAGTCGAGGGTAAAAAACGGGATTAGTCCTTTGGCAAAACTCGGAAATGCCTGGGCCATAAGATCACGATTAAGAATGAATTCGTGAGGAAGGGGTATTTCTTTAGGATCAACCCCCGCATCTAATAGTTGATTAATTGGCAATGAAACATGTATCTGATGTCCCGCCCACGCTAGAGATCCCAACCCCAGTAGACCCGCCAAATGGTGATTCAGCATCGATTCAACATTCTGAAACCAAGCTAGTTTCGGGGCAGCTTTGTGGTAGTGAAACCAACCGGCGAAAAACATCAACCCGGCAAAAATTAAAGCACCCACAGCTGTGCAATAGAGCTGTAACTCACTAGTTATTCCGGAAGCTCGCCAAAGTTGGAAAAATCCAGACGTTATCTGTACACCCTGAAACCCTCCACCTACATCTCCATTGAGTATCTCTTGACCCACTATTGGCCAAACAACCTGGGCACTAGGTTTCACATGAGTGGGATCATTCAGCCATGCCTCATAGTTGGAAAAACGGGCCCCGTGAAAGTACATGCCACTCAACCGAATGAAAATAATGGCTAGCTGACCAAAATGGGCACCAAATATTTTACGAGATATATCCTCCAAATCATTGGTATGGCTATCGAAATCATGGGCATCGGCATGTAGGTTCCAAATCCATGTGGTGGTACTGGGACCCTTAGCCAAATTTCTTGAGAAATGTCCGGGTTGGGCCCATCTCTCAAAAGAGGTTTTTACGGGATCCTTCTCCACCATAATCTTGACTTCTGGTTCTGGCGAACGAATAGTCATCGGGACTCTCCTCTCTTCGGACGGGGGATAGCAACAACCTACCAACGGGAGATACGAAACTTCTAAGAACTAGAGTTTTTACCAGCATGTAGTAATCTACTCCCTTTTCTTTTGAATTTGAAACTCGAGCAGCTGCTACAAAGAAGTTATGCAGGGTAGGCATTTGATGGCATTATTACACGACCCAATAGTGCCTAATGGACTTGATAAGATTGATCCTCCGTTCGATGGGGAGAGGGGCGGCAAGGAGCAAGCAAGAATTTCTATCTATTAACTCTATTTGTTAACCTTTTTTTATCATGCCGCTCCACCCCCCCCCTTCACTAATTCACTAATTAATTAATTAAGCGAAGAAGAGCGTCCTGTAATTTTTAACCGATTCTGTGCTTCAGTGTAATTACCGGGGGAAGGTGCTATCGCCTGTTTCCAATACTCAGCAGCTTGATCAAACCAAGCTTCCGAAATCTCCAAATTTCCTTGGTTAATGGCCTGTTCCCCTCGATCAGAATGGGTGATTATTTCCCAACCCCCTCCTTTAGAACCGAACTTGGGGGTTTCCCGCCTCATACGGCTCAGACAACTCCGTTACCGGCTTCTCGTCCCCTAACGAAGAAATAGGGATTACTTCCGAACTTTGCAGGAACTAAGAATAGTCAGGTTTTTGATTTAACCCGTCTTGGATAAAATTTTTTCCGTACTCCCAGTTAGAAAAACAGGAGGGAAAAAGTAATAACCTCCTTCGGCACTAACTACCCCATCTCAAAGTGGATTTTATCATATTATAAAAATTTATCTTTTAGGATTTGATACTACGCCGTGGTCTGTTATTTATTTTTCCCAATCGTCTCTACTACAGAGACAAATTGTATAACTTCTTTAATGGACCAATCTCATTGCATCGATCCAGATTTTCAATGATGAATCTTTACGATGTTTTATTCTTCGATTCAGTCAATTATCCGTGAGACAGTTAGGCTACCTTCCTCTTCCAAACCCGGATTGCTTCGAAAGAGGCCGAATCCCGCAGCTCGAGGCAGCTCCCGTTCAGAAGTATGCTTGGGGGAAGCCCTTTTTCGTTGGTTGAGTATTTCCAAACCGGAGAATCCCGAAGCGCAGGTAGTCGCACGTGGTGACAGATCGCAGCCATATTATTAAAAGCTTGTGGTGGAGAAGAATTCCGCTCCGGTGCTTGAAAATAGTATTCCAAAGCTCTTGCATGTTTTCCATTACTTGTATGAGTGAGGCCTATATTATAAAGTATGTAACTTCGGTCATAAGAGTCAACTTCTAAACGCATGGCTTTGTAGTAACTTCATAAAGCTTCTGCATATTCTCCTTCAGATTGGGCCGACATCCGTTACGGTTGCTTATAAAAATAAGCCCCGCTTCGAAACCGTACGTGAGGTTCCCAACTCATACGGCTCCTCCCGCTCGATTCGCGGAAAAGAGAAGTAGCACTCAAAATTACCTAACTATATATACTCCTAATTTAAAATTAAGCGGGGGTTGGTGTTTCGTGAAACCGGTATCTAACCATCCTTCTCGCAAACGATTTATTTGAGGCGGTTGCGTCATTTCCCTACGATAACGGCGATAACAATAAATCCCTTGGCAATTTATTCGTTCCCAACGTTTCGTTTTTCGAGGGGTTATTCACTTCAGCAATCTCCGATGATTTTAAGGGTATCCGAGCTGCAAACGGGATGGATGTTTGCTACCCCAACCGCTACTGGTCGTTACCGCAACTTCGAAGTTATCAGAAGTAGCCGATATCTGTCGAACCCAGAATTGTCGTAGATTTTGTATTGCCGATTCCTCCATGTAGTGCCTGCTCCCTCCTCGTGCTTACTCTCATGAAATCACCATGTATTACATATCAAATTATGGATTTAACCTCTTGCTTACTTGATATCAAAATCCATGGGAAGTGGGAGCCGTAGCTTCCGAGGCTGCATCAGTCGTGGATACGCGACCGAAGGGTTCGTCCGGCAATCGAAACACACCTCTAGAAAATGTAGGCTCGTCGAAGCTATAATTTTTTTCAACTTCTATTGAATAATGCTAAATTACTTGCCTTGTCGAATCGCGCCATCCCTATAATATGTAGAAGCTTCCCTTTCTCTCTTAGTAGTAGGTAGGATTTGCGATGAAATATCCGCTAGAATTGTGAAAGTTTTGTCGATAAAATTGTCATTTCTCTGAGATCTAGGCGTAATCAATTTCGACTCCTTGTTTTTCTCCGCACTGGACTTGTTATTAGCACATCAATTGAAATTGCAAGAAGAAGAAGAAGTATACTTAGACGATGACATGGAAGAAGAGGTGGTAAAGTGATAAGTCGCGTTGATTATCTATTTTTCGTTTGATTTGTATTTCAGAACAAGTTGTTTTCAGCTATTACTAATAAGTCACTTGTCACTTTACTACCTAAATGCCTAAAATATGTCAAATGATTCAATTGATGAACCTCAGGAAGGGTGGCCGAGCGGTTTAAGGCGTAGCACCGGAAATGCTAAGTAGATTTATAGCTACCGAGGGTTCAAATCCCTCCCTTTCCTTTATCTATTTTTATCTACCCGAGATTTTCCTTTTTACCCCCTCATACCCAAATCTAGCTAAATTGCCGACTTGAAAGATGCGGGATTTCAAGTCAAGTCGTCCAACTTTGAATAAGCCAAAGGACCATCTCAGTAAAAGCAATAAGAATAGGTAATCCCTCAGTGGGAATTTAGTTGAAGTGATGTGGACGGTTAATTTAGATACTTTATCGTGTACCGAAATAATTTGATCAAAAGTAGAATATTTATATAAAGTAAAAAAAAATTATGATTTAATTTATGCTCCAAGAAAGAAACAAGCTAGATCGAAAAACTTTTGCCATTTCCTAAGTAATCTGCTTATTGAATTTCATCATCCCAAGTCCTTTGCTTAAGTTTTCGTCGTAAAGACCTCCAAATTATTTGATTAAATTAAAAATTTAATAAATGATCACTAAGCTTTGCGGGAGTAATACTCAACAACTAACAATTCATTTATATTCAAATTGACGGATTCTCGATTGGCAATACGATTCACCAATCCTGTTGGCCTGTTGCCTTCCGATAGAGAAACGGTCAAATGATCCGGTGTATTATCCCCCCCGGGAAACTTACCCTTCAGTGCATTGTGGGAAGTTGGTCGATTTCGAACAGTAATAATGTCTCTCGGCTTACGGCGATAACTTGGTATATCTACAATACGACTGTTCACTAAAATATGTCTGTGATTAACTAACTGTCTAGCGGCGGGAATCGTGGAAGCCATACCTAAGTGAAAAATCACATTATCTAGACGCATTTCAAGTAATTGCAGTGGTACTTGGCCCGTTGAACCCCTAGTTTTTCTAGCGATACGTACGTATTTTAGTAGTTGGCGTTCTGTTAATCCATAATTGAAACGTAATCTTTGTTTGGCCTCCAAACGCACGCAGAATTGAGAAATTTTTCTTGAAGCTGATTGATCGGTAGCAACTCGAAATTCTCCCAAGTTGGGTGTCTCACTCTTACCCGTAAACCCCGGTAAATTCTTTAGGCGACGTATCAATCTCAAACGAGGTCCTCGGTAGCGAGACGTGAAAACTCCTTTTCTGTAAACGTTTGATAGTTGGATAAAAAACTTATGGGATCAGCACGGGGATACTACCTGTTCTGTTACTGCCGCGTTGGCGGAGAAACTAGAAGTCAGTTAAAATTGATATCTGTGACAATCATAACATATGAATAAGGACTAACAAATATTCAACTTGTTATCAACATTTAGGGAATAGTTGGGGGCAAAGTAAACAAAGACTACCAGCGATTCGTAATGCCAAATGGAAACGTTATAGCATATCCATTTACATAAAAATTTTAGCAAAAAAAATCAAACTGATCGACAGATGTATTGCTCCAAATAGTGCATTCATATATACTTCTATAATAGAAACTCAGCTTTTGAGAAGCAAATATATCGCCGCTGACAAATTGAATTACATGTATTTCTCTATCTAAGGAGTGATAGCAAAAAAAAGTTTCTTCTTCTTTTCTCTTTTTGCTAGTTAAAAGCTTACTAGATACAGAAAAGTGTGTAGACGAAATATCGTCAACCTAGACTAGACAGATTAGTTAGGTGTAAGCACGCCAAAAGTTTTCACACAGTTACAATTATGTGGCTCTTCCTATCAGTTCGTTGGGGCCTAAAGGGTGGGGATATGGCGGAATGGTAGACGCAGCGGACTCAAGCAAATTGAGCCTGGGTATGGAGACATATCAAGTGGCAGCCCCCAGATTCAGGGAAACCTGGGACCATTTATCGGGCAATCCTGAGCCAAATCTTGTCTCACTCAAATGAATTTCGGGCGATGAGGCGAGATAGGTACAGAGACTCGACGGGGGTCATTCCAACGAGCAATTTGTTAGTTACTAATTCTCGAGAGAACTGAATATATAACTATTTCGTCTGATTAACTGCGTGGGGTAAGGGTAAGTTGTATAAGTATAAGACTGAGATCTAGTGAAGAGGGGAATTTTTAATTTTTTTTTTCATTTGAACTTGGACGCAGATCCCTCGAAGACAGCATTCAGTCACAAAATTGCGATAATTTCTTCTCATTACTTAGTAATGAAACATTAAGGAGACTATCTCTACTATTGCTAATCCACATATTTATATCTCACCTAATTATGGGATCCCACTTCATTTTGACGAAAACTATTAGACAAGCGAGCCAGTAACGGGAAACAATACTTTCGCGAATGGAGGTAGAGTCCCATTCTACGCACTTAGTAGAAGTAAGAAGTAGCGACGCAAGTTGCAGTAGAACGAAAATCCGTTGGTTTCACATGACCGTGAGGGTTCGATTCCCTCTATCCCCAACGAGACAATTTAGTTAACCCATTTCAGGTTGTTTGGATCCACATAACTTGTTCAGAAGCGAAATAGTTTGCAAGTGAGCCATTCAGGCTTTTAATATGCATGAATGGCTCAATCTAGTCCTTACCATAATTTATTTACTGCAAGCGATATTGTATCAAACATATCGATAAAAGCGAAATCAACGATTTGACTAGGTAATAAACTGAAGTTAAAAAATCTACTTAACTGATTTCTAGTTAATTTTTATCCATAAAATTAGTTGGCCGAGATAGCCGAGATAGCTCAGTCGGTAGAGCAGAGGACTGAAAATCCTCGTGTCACCAGTTCAAATCTGGTTCTTGGCATATAAATGGTTTGGGAGGTAGGCCGAACCAGTTCTAGTATTATACGAAACTAACTCCGAAGAAGCTGCATCTCAGAAACTGGGCGGGTCATCTCCATTTGAGAGCTCTGTTTGGTAATCGTAAACAGCTTCGATAAAAATTAGATGCTAAGGGCGGTTCGGGAGATAAGTTTCTATGTCAGGTGAGGCCGGTTTTTTTCCTCTCACTTCCGTACGATTTAATAGGCATCCTGTAACTCGTAGAAGTTGGGTACGACGTAATCTTTACGTAGGGGCCACCCTACCCAACTTTCAGGCATCAGTATACGCCTAAGGTGCGGATGACCCTGATGGATTATTCCCAACATATCATAGGATTCACGTTCTTGGAGATCGGAACTTTTCCAAACCCAGTAAACCGAAGGTATTCTAGGGTTTCTTCTTGGAACAAAGATTTTTATACACACTTCCTCGGGTTGATCTGGCTGATCTCGCATCTGTGTCAGATGATATACACTGACTAAAGATCCTCCCGGTGTCGAGTCGTAAGCACGTTGAGAACGCAGGTAATTGAAACCATAGGCATATGGGGCGACAGCTACAGACAACCACTCCTCCGACTTGACTTGCAAAGTCTCGACACCCCTATAATCATAACCCAAAGGTCGATGGGGAAACTTATGTCTAGTTGACCAAGCGGATAAACGACCCCGCGTCTCGATATTGAATTGATCTTTATTGGTAGTGTTCATATTGGTTGACACCTCTTTCTCTTCCTATTTTATTCACTTATGAAATGAAATCTAGTTATTCCTATACCTTTAATACTTATTTCTGAGACTTATCTTTAAGCTTCTGAAAGTTTTCCGAAAAACTATTTGACAACAATTTCGTATCACAGTTAGTTAATTCCTGATTGTATTCACGGATATGGATGCTAGGTACGAAGCAAAATCGATGATTTAGACTGGGGTATTTCGTTCGGGTGGAACAGGAAGCTCGATCTATAGAACTTCCTCTAGCAATTTTCTTACGGAGTTTTGTTACGGCATCAGTAGTAGCTTCAGGTTTGGGTGGGCAACCCGGTAAATAAATATCGACGGGAATTGATTTGTCTACCCCGCGAACGGTACTGTAGGAATCTGTACCAAACATGCCTCCCGTAATGGTGCAAGCTCCCATAGCGATTACATATTTCGGATCAGGCATTTGCTCGTAGAGTCTTACTAGGGACGGGGCCATCTTCATGGTTGCAGTACCGGCGGTGACAACTAGGTCTGCCTGCCTAGGACTAGATCTGGGTACTAGACCGTACCGGTCGAAATCAAATCGTGAACCAATTAGGGAGGCAAATTCGATGAAGCAGCAGCTGGTGCCATATAGAAGTGGCCACAAACTGGAAAGTCTGGACCAGTTGGAGAAATCATTGATATTAGCTAAAAAAATTGAATTTGACACACCCCATCCAGGGAGCGGAGGCTCTACCGAATTGAGGGGGATACCTACACCGCGGGGTTCAACTCCCCCTCCGCCGCCTCCACCCGAATATTCGGAAGTTGACACCATTCCGATGCTCCTTTTCGCCATGCGTGAACCAAACCAACTACTAGTATAAAGATGAAGATGATCACTTCGACGAAAGCAAATAGTCCCAATTCCCTAAAAGATACAGCCCAGGGATAAAGAAATACGGTTTCGACGTCGAAGACCGTGAAAACCAAAGCAAACATATAATAACGTATTTGAAATCGAATCCAAGTATTTCCCTTCGGTTCAATGCCCGACTCGTAACTTGTCAACTTCTCCGGTCCTTCCCGGGTGGGAGCAATAAATCCGGAAATCGAAGAAGCTAAATAGGGGATAGATATAGATACCAGCAGGAAAATCCAGAAGGATTCATATTGGTGGAGCGAAAACATTTGCATATTTCCTTTGCCTCAATTTTATTCTCTTTCAATTTAGTTGATAAATTTGGAACTAGACAAAATGGTGTCGACCTGGGGTAGGCGGATTGGTAAGCAACCGTTGTCTCGCTATACTGCAATAGGTTTAGCACATCTAATCTATTCAGGGAAGTAAATTGAACTTTTCGTTTGATTATACTGGTAGCTACCCCATCGATAAGAAAGGATGAAAAGGGATAAATTTTAGCCTTATACTTTTTTTTTTACAAAATGGCAATGTCGCATTTACAGTATAAAAATCGAGTGATTCTCAAATTTCAGCAACTTTTTTTGCACATCCTATTTTATATTTACCATACCCAGTTCTTGATTAACTGCATCAAGGAACTGGCATATCTTCTTCCTAAAGAGAAAGGAGACTTACTAATTTAGATGTGGTAACATAGTCATTTAAGTAAACAACTCAGATTGAGTAGGTATAATGGTGTGCCAGCAATCTTCCACTTCTTCTCCGTTTCAAGTTAGGACTATACGGATTCGAACCGTAGACACTCTCGGTCATGCAGATTGGAATATGGAAAAAAAAAACCTTCCCGAACTGCTTGGCGAACCCAACATGCCGCTTCCACGGCATAGGGCTCTCCCAACAGCTGCTCCCCAATCGAATTGGGAGAAACAAGCAATTGCTGATGCACCAACCTCGTTTCTACTTGGAGAAACAGGGGGGGGTTCCATATGCCCAAGCTATTTTTTACGAAAAGTTTTTCAAGAAATTTCATGAGGGGGAATTAGCCAAATCAGGCAATCCCGAAGTATTTTGAGAAAGTTACTAACATTACGTTGACGCAGGTTTGCCTATGGGGATACAGGGGATACAGATCCGCCTCGCGATATCAAATATTCTCTGTCGCTTGAAAAGAGTATATGACACCCTCTGCACCCGAGGTTTGCGAGACGAGGAATAGATTTGGCCTGGGGTCCTCGCATCGTCCCCACCAGTTGTAGCATTGGGTAAACCAACCAATTATTCACCATATCAACTTCTTTCTAGGGGTTGACTTCTTTTGGTCAACTTATCTGTCATGCTACTGCTCCTCCGTACCCTTCATTGTAAGTTAGACAAGGAATTATCATACAGAGTTTTGCACGAGTCGTTGGTCGTTGGTTTTCGACAAATTTTCTTAGGAAGAGACATCGGCACACGTGTAGACGAGGCGCCCCACCGCTGAGCTATAGCCCCTGATACATCTGATCGTAGATGAAATAATTTCCATCAGTATCGATTAATTTCTGTCAAGTCAACAAATCAGTTTGAAGAAGAAATTATATATATATATATATGAGATCAAATACTTATTAAATGAAATGGTGAGACATGCATGCAGTTGTGCATAGCTACTTCTTAGGGTATAATGAAAATATGGACATATATGACATGTTAGTCATACACCTGGATGGAAAGTGGCGTGGGATAGACTAAGTCACTGTCGGCCTACTTGACTCAGCGGTTAGAGTATCGCTTTCATACGGCGAGAGTCATTGGTTCGAATCCAATAGTAGGTAACACTTACTAGATACCGTGATGATTAAATTGGTGGTATCTAATAAGTTTCACTGTGTATGAAACACATCAAGGGTTTCTGCGCGTACCATAAGTAGGATTATTCTTAGACTATCAAATCACTTAGTGCTTCCGGGTGCGAGAAAGGCACGTTAAGCAACACTTGAAGCTTCCAGCCTGGCCTTCGCTCTTTTAAAGGCCAAGTTAGCTTCTATTACCCTTTTCTTGCCTTCTGCTTCAGCTGAATTAGCCTGAGCCATCTGAAAAGTTCTTCGAGCTTCGTCGGGATCAATTTCGGCAGCTCTCTCCGCTTCGTTTACCAATATTGTCACCTGATTATTATCTATCATGGCGAAGCCGCCCATCGGTGCCATTGCAGACCACTGCCCATCATGACGTATTTTTGAAACTCCCATATCCGAAGCTGTAAGAAGTGGAGCATGATTGGGTAATATACCAATCTGACCAGTGTTAGTGGATGAAACAATTTCCCAAACCTCAGAATTCCAAACTATTCGATTGGGAGCCATCACGCGGAGATTCAAAGCCATCTCTTTTACTGACCCTCCACTTGCAAAGACGCAGCTTTTGCGGTAGCTTCGTCGATATTGCCAACCAAGTAAAAAGCTTGTTCGGGAAGATTATCCAACTCTCCAGAAAGAATCATTTGAAATCCCTTAATGGTTTCCGATAAACTGACGTATTTACCCGGAGATCCGGTGAAAACTTCCGCTACAAAAAAAGGTTGTGACAGGAAACGTTCTATTTTTCTGGCCCTAGCTACCGTCAAGCGATCTTCCTCGGATAACTCGTCTAGTCCAAGAGTAGCTATAATATCTTGAAGTTCTTTGTAACGTTGCAAAGTCTGCTTAACTCCCTGTGCCGTGTCGTAGTGCTCCTCACCCACAATCCAAGGCTGTGACATAGTCGAGGTCGAATCCAGCGGGTCTACGGCTGGGTAAATACCCTTCGCCGCCAATCCCCTTGGAGGCACAGTAGTGGCATCTAAGTGTGCAGATGTCGTGGCGGGAGCCGGGTCAGTCAAATCATCCGCAGGTACGTAAACAGCTTGAATGGAAGTTGTTGATCCCTCCTTGGTGGAAGTAATTCTTTCCTGTAATGATCCCATTTCTGTACCAAGGGTCGGTTGATAACCCACGGCGGAAGGCATCCTACCCAGTAATGCCGAGACCTCTGATCCCGCCTGGACAAAGCGAAAAATATTGTCAATAAATAAGGGTACATCTTGTTTGTTAACGTCTCGAAAGTATTCCGCCATTGTGAGAGCGGTTGAGCCAACTCTCATACGAGCTCCCGGTGGTTCATTCATCTGACCATAAACCAAAGCTACTTTTGATTCCGAAATGTTTTGTTCATTAATAACTTTTGATTCTTTCATTTCCATGTAAAGGTCATTACCTTCACGTGTACGTTCTCCTACCCCGCCAGATACGGATACACCTCCATGAGCTTTCGCAATATTATTGATTGATTCCGTAATAAGAACCGTCTTTCCAACTCCAGCCCCACCAAGTAACCCAATTTTTCCGCCTCTCCGGTACGGAGCCAAAAGATCCACAACTTTTATACCCGTTTCAAAAATTGATAATTTTGTATCCAACTGGGTAAATGCCGGGGCGGGCCTGTGAATTGGAAATGTCGTACTACTTCGCACGGGACCCAAATTATCTACGGGTTCACCGAGGACGTTAGATATTCGGCCAAGAGTAGTTTCACCAACGGGAACACTGAGGGGGGCTCCCGTATCAACAGCACCCATACCTCTCGTCAAACCGTCTGTGGCACTCATAGCTACGGCTCTTACTTCATTGTTACCTAATAATTGTTGAACCTCACAAGTAACATTAATCTGCTGACCTGCTGGATTTTGTCCTTTGACTATTAGTGAGTTGTAGATATTGGGCATCTCCCCCGGGGAGGAAGCCACATCCAATGCTGGTCCAATGATCTGAGTGATGTAGCCCACATTTTTTTCCACCAATTCAGAAATTTCGAAAGAGAGAGAACTGGTTTTCATAACTATTTCGGTGTATTATCTTTATTTGATTACTGAATCGATGGAAATATTTTGTATTTTATCGCCGAGTGGTCGATGGCGGAGAAGAAGTCATCTGCTCCCTTCCCAGCCACTCTCCTTTATTTCAATTTGTTTTGCAGATGTAGCTATAGATAGATGAAATGGGGGGGTGTAAACTGCGCCGCAAATGAAGCAGACTCCCTCTTCTGCTTTGTATACGATCGAGAGGCTGATAAAACCTGCGCTCTATCCATTGAATTTTCATTATTGGGATGCGCGTTCCACTCTTTTTCAAACGAGATTGACCATTAAACACGAGGGGTTGGTAATTACTTAGTTCGTATTCTACTGACTAGTCTAACCACGAAGAGATTCCCGAGTCAATGTATTGGGATGAGGCAGAATGCTGCTTCCTAAGCAGTTTTTGCAAGAAAATAAATTGATTAGTTGCACCGCGCGCGAGACGCGGTATAAAATGATAATGTTCCATGCTTGAAATGGGATTTTGATCAGGTATAAGTATCGCGCGCGGGTTGAACTATATTCACTTCGCGTTTCACATCGAAATACTCTACCTAGGCCGAGCAGATCTCATCTTTGCAAGATTTACCAATTTAGTCATAGGGAGGAACAAACCCATGTCACCACAAACGGAGACTAAAGCAGGTGTTGGATTCAAAGCTGGTGTCAAAGATTATCGATTGACCTATTACACCCCCGAATACAAGACCAAAGATACCGATATCTTAGCAGCCTTTAGAATGACCCCGCAACCCGGAGTACCGGCTGAGGAAGCCGGAGCTGCGGTAGCTGCGGAATCCTCCACGGGTACGTGGACCACTGTATGGACAGATGGGTTGACCAGTCTTGACCGTTACAAGGGCCGATGCTACGATATCGAACCCGTCGCTGGAGAGGAAAACCAGTATATCGCGTATGTAGCTTATCCCTTGGATCTATTCGAAGAAGGTTCTGTCACCAATTCGTTCACCTCTATTGTAGGTAATGTCTTCGGATTTAAGGCTCTACGCGCTTTACGCTTGGAAGACCTTCGAATTCCCCCCGCTTATTCTAAAACTTTCATTGGACCGCCTCATGGTATTCAGGTCGAAAGGGATAAACTAAACAAATATGGACGTCCTCTATTGGGATGTACAATCAAGCCAAAATTAGGTCTGTCTGCTAAGAATTATGGTAGAGCCGTCTACGAATGCCTTCGCGGCGGACTTGATTTCACAAAAGATGATGAAAATGTGAATTCCCAGCCATTCATGCGTTGGAGAGATCGCTTCCTATTCGTGGCAGAAGCTCTTTTCAAATCCCAGGCTGAAACGGGGGAAATTAAGGGGCATTACTTAAATGCTACTGCAGGTACGTGTGAAGACATGATGAAGAGAGCTGTTTTCGCTAGAGAGTTGGGTGCACCAATTGTCATGCATGACTACCTGACCGGAGGGTTTACCGCAAATACCAGCTTAGCTTTTTACTGCAGAGACAACGGGCTGCTTCTTCATATTCACCGTGCGATGCATGCTGTGATCGATAGACAACGAAATCATGGTATACATTTTCGTGTATTGGCCAAAGCATTACGCATGTCTGGTGGAGATCATATACACGCTGGAACTGTAGTAGGCAAACTAGAGGGGGAACGAGAAGTAACCCTGGGTTTCGTCGATTTACTTCGCGACGATTACATCGAAAAAGATCGTAGTCGTGGTATCTATTTCACACAAGATTGGGTATCTATGCCGGGTGTACTCCCCGTAGCTTCGGGGGGTATCCACGTTTGGCACATGCCTGCTCTAACCGAAATCTTCGGGGACGATTCCGTATTACAGTTCGGTGGAGGAACCTTGGGACATCCTTGGGGAAATGCACCCGGTGCGGTAGCCAACCGAGTCGCATTAGAAGCTTGCGTACAAGCTCGCAACGAGGGTCGCGACCTCGCCCGTGAAGGTAATGAAATTATTCGTGAAGCTAGTAAATGGAGTCCGGAATTGGCCGCTGCGTGCGAGATATGGAAAGCAATCAAATTTGAATTCGAGACAATTGATACGTTGTAAATAGATTGGAATTTTAGTAGCTATTTGCTACCCACATCTGTTCCGAAACAGTTGTGAGACATAGACATACCAGGAGTATCGGGAAAGGGGTTAATCTCCCTCCCCCATACTCTTGATGCAATACGCGACGCTATAGTGAGGTTGGTTAATCAATGATGGAAACTGGGAAACACATAGTATTGAAATGTGAATCTGGGGGTTCAAATCCCTACCAACTCATATTGAAAAATTACGAGATGTGAACGAGTGGTCTGAAGCTAAACCCAACGTTTTCTGTTTATTGAAAATATCTTTATCTTGTTTAGTTTCATAGCATATTGCTTCGTTTGTTTCGTTGGATAATAGAAATCGAACACTTACAATACGATTGATTCGATAGATAACTAGTCAATTATCAATTATTTATTGGATCAGCGAACTTGGATTTGGTCCCAATTCGCTGATACCTAAGGGGGAAGAGTTCGCCATATCATGAGAAATTTATTTGAAATTTATTTTTTTCCACGAGTTAAGGGGAAACAACAGATGAGGAGATTCTTACGTCTGTAACAAATTGGTTTGAAGATAAGCGCAAATTTGGTGGATTGATTGGAGCTTTTCCCGAAGAAGCTACCAGAGGCTCTATCTCAAATGAAAGGGAAAGAGAGAAGCGGATAAGTGTTAACACGAATAGAGGATTATGGGCTCGATGCGATAACTGCGGAAACATGCTTCACGTGAAATTTTTGAAACAGAATAGAAGTGTTTGTGAAGAACGTGGTTATCACCTTTCAATGAATAGTATGGAAAGGATCGAACTTTTGATTGATCGTAACACATGGATTCCCATGGATGAAGACATGACCACAGAAGATGTTTTAGATTTCCCCGACGAGGATTCTCATCAAAATCGTTTAGCTGTTTCTCAGGAAAAAACGGGTTTAACTGACGCTACTCAAACAGGTATAGGATTTCCAAATGGAACACTTATTGCACTTGGTGTTATGGACTTCCATTTCATGGGAGGAAGTATGGGATCCGTTGTGGGTGAAAAGATTACTCGTCTAATTGAATATGCCACGGATAAGTCTCTGCCATTAATCTTAATTTGTGCTTCTGGGGGAGCGCGTACGCAAGAAGGAACGTTGAGCTTGATGCAAATGGCTAAAATTTCTTCTGTCTTGCAAATTCATCAAGTTCGAAGAAAATTACTTTATATATCGATTCTTACCTATCCAACCACGGGGGGTGTCACCGCCAGTTTTGGCATGTTGGGGGATATAATTATTGCCGAGTCCAAAGCGTATACAGCATTCGCTGGTAAAAGGGTAATTGAACAAACATCGCGTCAAAAGATACCTGAGGGCTTCCAAGCAGCTGAGTCTTTATTTGATAATGGGCTACTCGATTCGATTGTCCCACGTAATCTCTTGAAGGGTGTTTTGGGCGAAATATCTGAACTTCATTCATCAGCTCCTTATAAAAAAAATTGAATTTGTTCCGAATTTTTTTTCTCCACTTCCGAATCGGCTACATCTCAACCCCCTCTTTACCACTAAATGGAGAAACAATCGCCATCTCCGTTTTATTTTCGTGCAACAAAAAATTTGTTGGATCCTTTGGTGTCGGCGTACTTGTTCCCTCCCCGATGAACCCGAAAAGTAAAAGAAAAATCTAAATTGGATTACTCCACCGGAAGCCTGGAAAACCCTTTTCTTTATGGAACAAAAGGAATATCATTAGATATTAGAAAGAAGAGCGAAACAGAGATATATTATTATATAAATAGATTTCTTCTTTTCTTTATTGTAGTTGAGGTAATTTCATCATGGCAGCATCTTATCTACCCTCTATTTTTGTACCCCTAGTCGGTTTGGTGTTTCCAGCAGTTACAACGGCTATCCCATTTCTATATATCGAACGGGATGAAATCCTCTAATTTCTTTTCTTTTTCATTTTTTTTGTAAATGGAGTAAACTGCTCGGTGACTTTCTGATATCAATTGAATTTGAAGTCTAGTCTGAGCTAATAGTTAATAGAGATGAATTCCCTTTTTCTTGGTGGTTATCTTATCCTTGTTTGAGTACCCAATAATCTCAAGAATGTTGCCCCAATCAATCTATGTCTCATTATCATTTCATATAAAAATGAGATATAGATTGATTTTTTGTTAACAAATGCATTACTTGTCGATAACTACCCCATATGCTTGAATCCCATTTTGGTACTTCATTATTAAACGGAAGTAAATCAAAAACAAGTGGAAGTAATGGACTGCGAAAAAGAGATAAGGAAAGTTAAATTGGTGGTAAAATGACTAATCCATTTACTATGCAATCTGTGAGGAAATATTAATGAATTGCCGTTCCAAATGGATCCAAGTAGATTTTATAGAAGGCTCCCGCACATTTGCGAATTCATGTTGGGCCTGTATCCTCGTCTGCGGCGCAACGGGTTTTCTACTAGTGGGACTTTCCAGCTGCGTCGGCGAAGATCTGATCCCCGGACTTTCATCCGAACACATTGTTTTCATTCCACAAGGTATTGTAATGTGTTTTTACGGGATTGCAGGCCTCTTTCTCGGGCTGTATCTGTGGTGTACCGCGTTTTGGAACGTAGGGGGCGGCTACAACCTATTCGATAAGCGAGAAGGATTCTTTTCTATCTTTCGGTGGGGCTTTCCCGGAACAAATCGCCGCATCCGCATCCGACTTGTACTAAAAGATATAGAAGCGGTTGGGTTGGAAAGTAGGGAAGGCTTTTATCCGCGTCGGATTCTTTACTTGAAAGTGAGGGGTCGTCAAAATATCCCACTAACTAGGATCGGTGAAAGTTTAGCCTTAGGAGATATAGAAGAAAAAGCCGCCGAACCTGCTCGTTTCCCGCGTGTATCGATTGAAGGTTTTTAAAATTTATTGAATTTCAAAACTAGATGATTTACGAAGAAATGTAAGGCTACTAGAGTGGCAAAAATAAATTCGAGGGGGAGGGGTCGAAAGAAGGAATAGCCTAATTACGACAATTCAACTGATTAGTCTCATACTTCGTCTATTTCCCTCTCCTGATTGATAGATAGTTACAGTTAATATATGCGATTACATTGTTGGAAACGGAAAATTATTCGATGGTTTCTTAGTACTCCACATCGTTCCTCGGATAGAGCTTATGAGGCTAGTAAGCGACTACAGTCCCTAATAGACGACTCCCCGCTTCTCGTGCAAGTCAAATTATCCCCTTCAACACCGGAGAAATTGCTGCGGGCCACGACGGCGCCCACAAACACGGCATCCAATAAATCTAGATATCTAATATACTGTAGTCTCCTAGAGCACAGATTTAGCATATCCCTTTTGGGAATGCAAAGAGACCTGAGACTTCTCTTTAGGACAAAACTCCTCCGATTGCTTCCACGTGGGTGTGATCGCACAACCAATTCTTTGATAAAAAGTTGCTTGAATATGAACCTTCCAGATATTTTGCTTTTCCGAGATATATCTCTAAACTCTCGCCGAAATTGTTACATGAATGGTGAAACAGTCAACAAACGTAAAAAATTTGTTAGCTTCGCAGAAGATAAATTGAAAAATGATTTTCCTTCTTGCATCCCTTACAAGTTGAATAATATAGAAGAAATAAATAGGAAATTAGCTTGGATTGAAGCGACTTCAAATGAGTTCGATGTTAGGGGAGCACGTTGTTCCATAAACTTTCCTCCACTTCAAACTACCAAAAAAGTGATTGAAAAATCATTTAATTATGAATCAGCAAATTTTCCGTCGGCCTATGAGTCAATCAGTTTGGTGCCTCGTTCTGTGACTCGCACTTTATCCAAGTTCAGGGCGGAATTGACAAATCAATCAAGCGTGTTGGTACATAACGATTTCGACTTAATTAGAAACCAAGCATTAGTTTCCCTTCAATATGTTGGGTGTTTTCTGCTTTTCCCCCTCACGATTCCAATCAGTTTCAGAAATTGGTTTCTAGAGTCTTGGATTAGGGGTTGGTGGAACATTACCCAAACTCAAGTATTTATCAACCCCCTTCAAGAGGAAAAGGCTCTGAAGCAGCTTCGAGAAGCAGAAGCATTGCTCTGGTTAAATGACGCGACTAAACATTTGGCAGATACGCAGTTGCAAAATTTTGATGCAAATGCATATGATGAGACTACTCAGTTGGCAACAACGTATAACGAACTAAATATTCAGCTACTGTTGCAGTTAGTAACCGATGTAATTAGTATTGCCACCCCAACTTTGTTGCTTATAACGGGTCGAAAGAGACTTGCAGTTTTAAATTCCTGGATTCAGGAGTCATTTTACAGTTTGAATGACACAATGAAAGCGTTTTCCATTCTTTTACTAACTGATTTATGTGTAGGGTTCCACTCGCCCCATGGTTGGGAAATAGTCATAGGCTCCCTCTTCGAACATTTTGGCTTAATCCCCAATAAATATGTAATTTCTCGCCTCGTCTCAACCTTTCCAGTTATTTTAGATACGGTATCCAAATATTGGATCTTTCGTCACTTGAATCGCACATCTCCCTCGATTGTAGCAACTTATCATACAATGAGTGGGTGATAACAACTTCTTCTCCGAATTTGCATTTAGCAGGCTAGACCAGTTCATTCTTTTAGTTTATTTATTTGCAACCCCCTATCGTTTGTCACCTGCTAATAATGGTCAAATAGAACGGGGGAAAGAATTAGAACAAGAAAGAATTATTTGCTACCAAGCGGTGTCAACAAGTAACCCGTTTGTATAAAGACTTGAGACTAATCATCAATCTATGCGAAGAAGAATTACGAATAACTGGATGAGAAAGTGTTGGATTCCGTCACTTGCACTTGCGGTATCGATCGGTTTCGGTGAATTAAACTGTCCATCTGTATCAAATGCATATCCGATTCTTGCGCAACAGAATTATGAAAATCCCCGAGAAGCTACGGGGCGTATCGTGTGTGCCAATTGCCATCTAGCCAAGAAACCTGTGGATCTTGAGGCCCCGCAATCTGTTCTTCCCGATACTGTATTTGAAGCAGTTGTTAAGATTCCCTATGATACGTAGATAAAATAAGTACTTGCAAACGGGAAAAAGGGGGGCTTGAATGTTGGCGCCGTCCTCATTCTACCAGAGGGGTTTGAATTGGCTCCCCCTAATCGCATCCCAGCCGAGATGAAAGAAAAGTTAGGAAAATTGTCATTTCAAAGTTACCGTCCTGGCAGAGAAAACGTAATCGTCGTAGGACCAGTGCCAGGCAAGTTATACAATGAAATCACATTTCCAATTCTATCACCAGACCCTGGTACTAACAAGGAAGCTCATTTTCTGAAATATCCCATTTATGTTGGAGGGAATAGGGGGAGAGGACAAATCTACCCAGATGGGAGTAGAAGCAACAACACGGTCTACACCGCCTCAGCAACAGGAAAAATAAAGAGGGTTGTTCGTAAAGAAGGAAGGGGTGGATACGAAATCACTATTGAAGAGTCATCCGGGAATCGTGAAGCAATGGATACTGTCCCCCCCGGTCTCGAACTCATTGTTTCAGAAGGTGAGTTAGTTAAGGCCGATCAGCCATTGACTAATAACCCTAATGTTGGTGGATTCGGTCAGGGGGAAGTCGAAATCGTACTCCAGGACCCGTTGCGTATTCGAGGTCTTATAGCTTTCCTTGCATCGGTTGTCTTGGCACAGATTTTCCCCGTGCTTAAGAAGAAACAGTTTGAAAAGGTGCAGTTGGCAGAAATGAATTTCTGATTGTCTACTCCTTTTTTTGGTTATCCTCCTCGCGGCTAGATAATCCGACTGATAATTGCGTGTAGAGAAGAAATTTTACTTGTCTTTTCTTTTAGTCAATAGTTTGACAGCCGCAAAGTGTTGATTGCGTCGACTTGGATAATGTGAGTGGCGTCAGCGGCGTCGACACCACCCACATCATCCACATGTCTTCCCCAACGTAATCAGTTCACTTCTTCATCTCTCATTCTCCCAATTTGACTCCATCAAGTCTAAACTAGGACACGGAAGATGCAATGTCGGCTAGGGAGGTAGACTACAAATATGGGTAAGACTAGCTGGGAAGATTACTACTAGGTAAGGATGGAGGTAAAAAAAAACTCCACTTTATAGTTCGACAAACTATAAATCGTACTCAAAACTTATTGATTGATCCGATTATGTCGAACTAGTTTTTCCCAAAATACCCCTTTTTCATATAGAAATTTATATAAATTAATAATTATATGATTATTAAAAATTAGGTAGATAATTTAATTGTTACATTCAGCCTCGATCGATTCTTTTCTGTCTAAAGAATCGATCGAACCATCTACTCGAAAGATGCATCGTAGAGCTAGTCTTTAGCTAACTAAATAGAGATATATTAAATTGAGCCGCTTCTTCCTCCTCCTTTAAGTAAAAAGGGAAGAGAAATTGGAGAATTCGCTTCTATAATTCGGCAAAATTTTCCCGACCAGGCGGCAGTCATTATCGAGGAGACGACCCCAACCCTGAGTAAGCTCCGTAAAAGAATATGCCTGACGGACCTATCACAGGTGTACCGGCTACAGTACCCACCAACCACAAGGGAATCCTTCCAGTGGTATTTGTCATCTGCGCCACCTCCTTACCCCCTCACTCTTCCGGCTTTATCATCTGGTCCCGACTCGAGACATGAACAGTCACAAATAATTAGGATCTCGATCGTTTTCGGACAATTCTTTTTAGTTTCTAATTGAAGAAGTAATTAGAAAAGGGAACGGCAAGTACGAAAATCAGTAATAATCCCCGATATAGGCTTGTACGATTCGATTCTACACTCTGTTTATTCGGATTCGGTTGTGTCGTAAATTCGGAGCTCACTAAAAACTATCTTTGAATGAATTGCATAGCTGATATGGACCCCAAGAAGAAAACTGTCGGTACAGCTAAGCCATGAACCGCTAACCATCTAACAGTGAAAATTGGATAAGTTTTATCTAAAGCCATTGGTATTGGTTTCTCCTAAAAGAATTTGGTGAATGCGTCGATCTGTTCCAGCGAATCGAAGCGGCCAGTAACTAGAGGAACTTCTTGTCGGCTCTCTGAAAAATATTCGTTTGGGCGGGGGCTTCCAGAAACATCGTAAGCTAAACCTGTACTGACAGACAGCCAGCCTGCAATAAACGGGGAAGGTATAGTAATGCTGTGGATGACCCAGTATCGAATACTAGTAATGATGTCAGCGAAGGGGCGTTCTCCTGTATTCCCAGACATGTTCAGCTCCGTATCTATCTATATCTACTATCTTGTAATACTAAAAGAGATTGCTTCCCGAATAAAAAAAGAAGGGGTAAAGGATGTGGGATCTACCAGTAAACCTTTTCGAACGGGACCTGACCCAAATTGGGATGTCACTTTTATACCCAGGGTATATCCGAAATATACTGGTTCAGTATAGCTAGCCCACCTTCGATGCGGCAAGGTTACTCGCTCCTCAAAAGTGAGGTCTCCGATACTTCCGGGATTTCTGGTAGTGGTTACCCACGCCTAGACCAAACTGGCTAGGAAGCCTCGACCGGCTTTGGCTTCGGAACCGTACAGCGGTTCGCAGGCGCAGGGGTATTATCTCTCCTGTTGCTCCGTTTCCCAGTCTGCTTTCATCTCTCGACGTGTCCAGGCAATTAATGATTTCAACTACGCGTATTAGCCTTAGGCCAAAGAGAAGAGATAGCCAGTTCGTGGGGGTAGTTAATAAAAAGAGGAACACTTTTTTGGCAATTCTTAACCGATTAATTAACGACTTAGAAGTACTACGTAGTTGCCTACTTCATAAATTAAATAAATGAGACGTAATTGTACCGAATAAACCAAATCAATAGATTTAGATCACCCAGTAAATATTACTAATCAATCCCGACTTAGCCAATTTGAGTAAACAACTTTGATTCCGTAATTTCGGGTGATAAACTACTCGGAGAAATCGTATACTAACCCATCTGCCAGATAATTTGGTATTCAAATTTATGCTCACTCTATTAAGCTACTTCGCCTTCTTGACGTCTGTATTAACTTCGACTTTAGCTTCATTTGCTGGATTGAACAAGATTCAAATTCTGTGATTTGGTCATATAGAACCTAAAATAGGGGGTAGATAGGCAAAAAAGGGGGTCCCGCCGGCACCTACTAATTCGTCGCACTTACTAGATACTATTCGGCTGACGCGAAAATCAACTTCGGTAAGTATTTACATCAGATATTTTTTTATAAACTAGAATGGTTGAAGCATCACTATCGGGAATTGTGTCGGGTTCGATTCCAATAACCCTAGCTGGATTATTTGTAACTGCATACCCGCAATATCGACGCGGCGATCAATTAGATATTCGATAGAATTGAGTAATTGTGGCATCTAAAACAAGACGTTGACTTAGAAAAAAGATGGAAAATGATTCATCTGAAAATTCTTTTTTTCTATTCAAATTATTTAATCATTTCTAGGATTTGTCTGAAAATATTCGTTTATCTAAGAAACAGACATGAGGGGCTGCTTCGTCGACGATGAATCTGTCGTCTTCGGTTTTTAGGTATTTCGTATTCGACACGTATTACTTCCATTAAGTAATCCTTGGGTAAACAGTAGTAAGCACGCCCTGTAGGATTCGAACCTGCGACATCGGGTTTTGGAGACCCGCGTTCTACCGGACTGAACTAAAGGCGCCTCCCTTTTAATAGTTTTTCTTTTTATTTTCGAAAATAGAAAAAATGGGGCAGCTTCCTTCCTCACTCCGTGAGGAGGAAGCGAAAGTTAGAAATCTCCTTTCTTTCATGAAAAAAAAAAAAGAGAGGCAGAAATCAATTTGTTGAGACGAGAAGTCCTATCCCCGAAGCTTGGTGCATGGATCAATAATAGGGATGGCAGGATTTGAACCTGCGGCATTTTGTACCCAAAACAAACACGCTACCGAGCTGCGTTACATCCCTATTAGTCTCGATTTGTAACTGGTATCACCGATCCAATGTCGTCCCATTTAATTTATTATAACTGGTAGCTGTAGATACCGGCTACTAGTAAAGAGAAAATTCATTTTTTAATAGATAGCTGTCCTCTAACACTCCGTTCAATTCTTACTCTTTCTTTTTCTTACTTTGCATCGGTATCACGGTTACTCATCGATATTACGGTTACTAGTACCAACAATATCGAGTACTCTGGGTTTATCAGTTTTTCCCTCCAAAAAAAAAACTGATTTCTAAGTTGTAAGTAGTTGTTTCTTCTTAATAAGATAGAAGAAGTAGAAAAGGAATAAAGATTAAGAGATAGAGGAAGAAGATTTCAAAAAGAAGGAGGACTTTTAATGCAACATGTGAAGATATATCTCTCCACGGCCCCTGTCGTAGCTGCAATATGGTTCGGATTGTTGGCTGGTTCCCTAATAGAAGTTAATCGCTTCTTCCCAGACGCTTTATTATTTCCCTTTTTCTAATTCAAGGAACTAATTACAGAGGGATCAAACAAAAGAGGGATCAAACGAAGCGGAAAAATCGGATAACTTTACGTCTTACAAAGGGAGTGACGCGTAACCGAGTTATGGGTGGGAAAAATTTAAACTTTATTATTGTCAAAACTTCGCGGGTAGTCCGTTCAAAAACATTTGGACCTACTTGTGACCCTCTCCCTTAAAAAAGAAAACTTATCTTATTACGATATAATTGATTTTATGAGCAAAAGTAAAGATGCGAGGGTGACCATTGCTTTAGCATGTACAACCTGTACTTGCAGAGAGAAGGGGGCTAGCGGCAAATCCACGGGTATTTCTCGATACACTACACGTAAGAATCGCCGTAACACACCTACTCGGTTGGAATCGAAGAAATTTCGTGTTTGTTGCCACAAACATACTTATCATAAGGAACTAAAAAAATAAAGGATATTTCCGATTAATTTGTAAGTAATCAATAATAATACGTATTGGAATGTTTACTGGTAGTCACAAAAAAAAATATCACGAATAAATTTAGACGATCTCTCCGTAGACGTTCCTCGTCTATTTGCTCCGATGAAACTGTTGATTATAAAAATACGAGCCTACTTCGTCGATTCGTCAGTGAGCAGGGAAAAATTCTATCGAGACGGATGAATAGATTAACCTCCAAGCAGCAGCGTTCGGTAGCTATCGCTATAAAAAGAGCTCGTATTTTGGCTTTGCTACCCTTCTCAAACAACGAAAATTAGAGAATTCTAGAAAATTGAATTCTGGGGGATTTTTTGATTTGACAACTAGAAATGTCCTACGTAAAAAATGGGATTTAATATATTGAAGTTGAATCAAAGTGATGCCTATGAAATAGTCTGTCCTTCCGTTTATTTTTTCTTCCTTGTCTTTCCCTGTGATAGATCTGCGAGTTAACCCATTCTTTATTATATTTCTGGCCTCTCCGTTTACTCCGGAGAGGCTTACCGCCGCATGTCAATCTCTCTCATCATTAATTGTTCGTACGAGCCGGGAGGAACAGTAAGCGTCTGGAGTAGCTACTTGCGCGAGTGTCTTGCGATTCAGAAAAACATGATTCTCAAACAAATTGTGAATCATCGAACTGTACGTAATTCCATTTTTCCGCGCTGCTGCATTAATCCGAGCGATCCATAGACGACGGAATTTTCTCTTCCGGTTATTTCTATCTACATAAGCGCAAGCTAATGCCCTCTTTTCCTGCTGGTTCGCCGCCCTAAATAATCTTGAATGAGCCCCCCGAAACCCGGATGCGAAATCGAGAATGCCTTTGCGATATCTCCGAGCTATGGATCCTCGTTTTACTCTGGTCATTATATGTATAGCCTCACGGAAAATTATATTTTCGTCTGAGAAATCCATTTATTCCCGGGCTCCGCTATTCCCTCAAATAATTTCGTCTCAATATTTATTATTTGGAGATGTCAATTTGTAGAAATAGATATGCTGTGTTACACCGAACTGTACCCCCCCGAAGAGAGAGAGAGGAAGATCTCGAAGATAGATTCACATTTCAATTACACCATGTGCGGTGACATACCGCGCTTCTAAATTTTTGGAAGGTCGTTAGGTAACTGCTTCATAATTTTACAAAAATTTATCGGCTGTTACGAATTCCTGCTTTCTTTATCTGATGTAATAAATGGAGATTCCGGCGGCTTTTGCTACCCCGACTTTCCCTTCCGCAGATACTCCGGTACAGGTTAGGTACCCGACCCCAGTTGCTGATCCGTCAATAAGTGGTACGTTGCACCGGGGATACCACGGATTCCGATGTTTCCGTGGCCAACTTTTTATGGCAACCGGGTCTCTCCTATATACCGGAGCCTAGGCTTTTCCGAAGATAAGGAAAACAAAATTGCTGCCGGCGGGTCGCATGATCCCCAATATTTAACTCAGCCCATTAAGCTGGGCTTTCTCGCTTCGCTTTCTTACTCGTTATTTGTTTCGAAAGAAGTCATATGTTTAGTAACGGTATTTTAGGCTGGAGATTGGCAGAACAGCTGACCCGTAGTTATTGCCGTCGCAATGGGATTGGCAAAATAGATATAGAAGTTAATATCACTCGCCCGGCTTCGCTTAATAACTCAACTTTATCATCATCGATTGGTTTTTATCGTCCCAAATCAAAATGATCGGATTTGCACCGACTCTAGCCACGAATTTCTATTTCTTATTGAAACAGATGGATTATGGATTTATCCCCAGTTCATTTGAGGGATTATCTCACGATGTCAACCCCCTAACGTTTCAGGTTTCCGATCCAAACGGGTCACACATACACCCTAGTACACACTCCCCTCCGTTGGGGGCATCCCCGAAGAGCGGGGGATTTTGTTCCAACCCCCAACCGTTGTCTCGCTTTCCTAATTAGTTGCTGATTTGTTGGCACGTTCAAAGACGCATAAAATTTATTCGGTTCAAAATATTTTCAACCATTTGATAAAACTTGCTACACCTGAATATCTAACAATCAATCTTTGGAATATTCTTTCGTTTGAAGTAAGAAAAAAAAAATTGAAGATTTGCTTTTTCTATTGGATGGAATAGAAACTGGTTAGACAAATAAACGTGAAACTACAAGAAAAAAAATTATTGAATCAGAGGAATTTGACTTCTTCTTGCAAATCTCGGTTACTTCCTACTTATCGAATCTTCAAGCTGACGCGTTTTCCAACGCTACCGAGTCCGCAACGCCGTAATCCTTAGCTTCTTCTGCTGACGGAAAAACGTCTCTTTCCATATCTTCGGAAATTATCCATAAGGGTTTACCAGTTCTTTGGGCATAGACTTTGGTTATGCAATCGCGTAGTTTTGATGCTTCTTCCGCTTCCATAACGCATTCCCCTGCTTGTCCATCATAATACGAACTAGCGGGTTGATGAATCATTACCCTAGTTAGATGACTCCGATTAAGTTCAACCGTACAAGCAAATTATTTTGCATACGGCTATACCTCTAGCGAGTCGACAAAGTCTGCTCAAACTAGTATTTAAACATTAACTTTTTGTCTTATTTACTTTGCTGCCAACCCCTCCTTCTTGCGATACTGCGGGAGGAGTATTACGAGATCACACCATCCTTCCTTTCAAACGTATTACGATGGTTCCGTCGCTGTATCGCGTGTCGCGCCAGCAATCCCAAAGTTTGCTACATATACTCTCGATGGATAACGGAATCAAAATTACTCAACTCCTTAGAAACTTGAAGTTTAATAAATTATGTAGATTCGACACTTTCTCGAATTTATGACGCTAAGATATATCGATTTCGATCCAGAATGAATTCACTACAAGTCAAAAAATTTATTTTGATTCAATTTACCTCCTCGGCATTTCACTATTTCATAGTTGAATGTGTATAGGAGGAGTCGCCAAGTAGAAGCTGCCATGCTATTGTTACCCCACCTAGGCGAAGGCAGAGTTCTAATCCGTACAAATCATTGGCGCCAAGCGTGGGGTAGTGCTATACGTCTGGTAATTTCCCCCCCAGCCGAAATGGAGGATCCCATTGAAGCAGCTAGTCCCATGCAAATAGTATGTACATCTGGTACGACAAATTGCATTGCGTCATAGGCAGATATTCCGGCTAATACTGCCCCACCGGGTGAATTTACATACGAGTACATATCTTTGGCTTGATCTTCCCCATTTAGATACATCATGATACCGATAAGTTGATTGGCGATTTCGTCATCAACTTGTTGACCTAGAAAAAGAAGTCTCTCCCGATAAAGCCGGTTGATTAGGATAAGTTTCCGCGATTACCACTCCCACTCCGCCGCCCCCCCCCTCTGGAACCGTATAGGTATCGTTAGAGACATACGGCTCTGGTAGCTTTCACGTGAAATGAGTATAAGAAAGAATTCTCCTTTCCCTTTTCTATTTTTCGTTCAATCCCACCCTCATTAGCCTTTTCGGTTCAAGTTTGTCTAGCCCAGCTTTCGCACATTCTGAACCACTTCGTAACTGGTGATCGGCAAATTTACCCCAGTGTGTTAACTTTCTCCTCCTGCACCAGTTCATTTCTGTTCGTGATTAAGTCCTTTTCATGTGAAGAGTCTTTAGGTTCATCTTCTACCCCGGAGGTTGTGTGGGGTTCCGACCTCTATTCGCACATACAGAACAAATAGTTTCACTTCCCCTGTATCTACTCCCACATTTTATGCAATATATTCAAAATAGAAATCTATTTAATTTTTTTTGATGTTCCGGTTTCTATTTCGTAGCCATTCCGGCTACGATCGATATCTGGGACTGAGTAACCGGAGCCCAAGCAATCTGTTTATTCTAACTAGCCGTGGATTCTAACGACTACTAAACCTACTGACAAATATTTCTCACGCATTTGGGCACTGATAGATTAGTCAATTCCAAGCGAGATAGAGACAAATCAATCGGATAAGAAATGACGGAAACGGGTTCCACCCGGCTCGACACACCTGACGAGTCGCGCTATACGTCAACCCAAGCCGCATCCTCCTCCCCAGGGAGACGAAAAGGCACTTTTGGAACACCAATTGGCATAAAAAAACTACTGAAAGATATTGTAATTACCTCCAAATTGGGGACGTATAAGCCAAATTGAGAAGGAGCTTTCATCATATTATAACACGCTTGACAAAGACGACGTGGGTTAAATAAATCGTATCTTTTTGCAGATATTAACAGACTCTGATGGGACCAATCTCTACATTGTTATATAAAGCACGTAAATGCTAAAATATCTATGCCTTCATCTGTTCCTGAAAGAAAAGTTACTGGCTTACTTCACATTACTATGTGTTTTGCACGAACCAAACAAATAGGTGAGACGAGGCAATAAAGAAGGAATGCCTCTAATCTAACAACGAATCGAGATAGTGATTTGTATATTTCATACAACAACTACCATCTCGTCTCCTTATAGCTTATAACGCAAGCCTATATTGCAAGAAAGTTACGTAGTAGTCACTCATTTCCAATATCCAAGAAAGGGGTTTCTCACGGGTTTGCCTCGGTATCGCGTTCATACCGTCGTATTAAACGATCCCGGTCGTCTTATTTCCGTGCATTTGATGCACACTGCTTTGGTTTCTGGCTGGGCGGGTTCAATGGCTTCATACGAACTAGCTGTTTTCGACCCATCGGATCCCGTTCTTGATCCCATGTGGAGGCAGGGTATGTTTGTCATTCCACTTATGACTCGCATTGGAATAACGAAGTCGTGGGGAGGCTGGAGCATCACCGGAGATACCGCAACTGATGCGGGTATCTGGAGTTACGAGGGAGTAGCCGCAGCTCATACCATACTATCCGGTTTGTTGTTTCTAGCCGCTATCTGGCACTGGGTGTATTGGGACCTGGATCTATTTCGGGACGATCGCACGGGAAAACCATCCCTGGATTTACCAAAAATATTTGGAATCCACCTATTTCTTTCGGGAGTACTTTGTTTTGCGTTTGGAGCATTTCATGTAACAGGCTTGTTTGGCCCTGGTATTTGGATATCAGACCCTTACGGATTAACCGGAAAAATAGAACCCATTGATCCAGCTTGGGGGGCCGAGGGTTTTGATCCATTTGTACCAGGCGGAATAGCCTCACACCACATAGCAGCAGGAGTTTTAGGTATACTAGCGGGTCTGTTTCACTTAAGTGTTCGTCCCCCCCAACGGTTATACAAAGCTCTACGTATGGGAAATGTCGAAACCGTGTCGTCTAGCAGTATTGCTGCTGTATTCTTCGCCGCTTTTGTCGTTTCCGGAACCATGTGGTATGGTTCCGCTGCTACCCCGATCGAATTGTTTGGCCCCACTCGTTATCAGTGGGATCAGGGGTATTTCCAACAAGAAATAGAGAAGCGAATACGATCAGGTGAAGCCGAAAATCTAAGTCTATCCCAAGCTTGGTCGAAGATTCCGGAAAAATTAGCTTTTTACGACTACATCGGCAATAACCCCGCCAAAGGCGGATTGTTTAGAGCAGGTGCGATGGACAACGGCGATGGGATAGCCGTTGGCTGGCTAGGTCATGCCGCTTTCAAAGATAGGGAAGGCCACGAACTGTTTGTACGCCGTATGCCAACTTTTTTCGAAACATTTCCCGTAGTCCTGGTAGATGGCGAGGGTGTCGTGAGAGCTGATGTACCATTTAGGCGGGCAGAATCAAAATACAGCGTCGAGCAAGTCGGCGTAACCGTAGAATTCTTTGGTGGCGAACCGGGTGGTGCTAGTTTCAGTGATCCCGCCACGGTGAAAAAATACGCCAGGCGCGCCCAATTAGGTGAGATCTTCGAGTTTGATCGCGCCACTTTAAAATCGGATGGTGTCTTTAGAAGTAGCCCACGAGGTTGGTTCACTTTCGGTCACGCCACATTTGCTCCCATTTTCTTTTTCGGTCACATCTGGCACGGCGCAAGAACCTTATTTAGAGACGTTTCTGCTGGTATCGATCCCGATTTGGACGCCCAAGTTGAATTCGGGGCATTTCAAAAGTTGGGGGATCCAAGTACTAAAAGACAAGCTGTTCAAAAAGTTTTTTCTTACTTACTTATCCTATTGAATTCCCCTCTTTATCAGGTTAGTCGCAAAAATTGACTGAATTGTAAAATAATAAATAATTGTTTTGTCAAAACTTAGTAACTTAATAATTTAATAAATTGATTCAATTCAGTAGTTTATAATACTTCGAAGTTAAACAAGAAAACTTGGAAGAACTGGAAGTCTCCTCCACCGCAATTAGTATGAAAGATATTTATAAAATACCACTATTACGGCTGAATCCACGGAAGCACTGGTTTACACATTTTTGTTGGTAGCAACTTTAGGTATAATATTTTTTGCCATCTTCTTTCGGGAGCCCCCAAAAGTACCCAGCAAGGGTAAATAGAGAGCTTCCCCCAATTTTAATTTTGCCAAAAAAGCAGATTTCGTTGTATCAGCAAAATCGTGAATATAAGGTAAATTAGGTTGATTAGAGACCTTCCTTTTTAAGTTTTGAAGGAAGGTCTATCAGTCCGATTAATCTTCATGTTCCTCAAAAGGGTCTCTGAGCTCTTTGGCGGGTTGACCGGAAGCGGTATACGAAGCGTAACCGGTAAGGCTGACGAGTGAACAGGATATAGAGATAGCGACCGAAGTTGCGGTTTCCGTTGCCATGTAATCCAAAAAAAATATTAGTACATACTTTACTTGCTATAATAGTATACAAAGTCAACAAATTTCAATCAATTGAGCAGGCTCTATGGCTACGAAAGTTATTGGTGACACCCCCAGAGGTAAACCCAGAATAAGTTTACTGGGAATGGTTTTGAAACCGCTTAATTCAGAATATGGAAAGGTTGCCCCCGGCTGGGGGACTACCCCCCTGATGGGATTTTTCATGGCTTTACTTGCAGTATTCCTAGTTACTACTTTGGAAATTTATAATTCATCCGTTTTATTGGATGGTATTCCAATTAGCTGGTAGAAAAGTCCTGAACCCCGCTGATATAACGGCAATAGCTGGGGGTTCAGAAATGGATACCTCATCATAAATCAGAACGGGAGTTAAATCGCGCGAACTTTAAATGTTTTTGGAAGACAATAATATGGGTGTGTGATTCGTCGCAACTAATCTGTTTCAACAAATAAATAACCTTTCATTTAAATAGATTTTATTATATTAGATTATCGGTATCTCGCCAGGTAGCGGTCGAGTTATTAGCACCCGAAACGCGAGAATCTCACATTTAGTATAAAGCTCAAACTATGATTAATTTGAATCAATTTACCATTAAAATTTCGTGATTAAGTTGTTACCTGATATTGCCGACTCGGCGCTGTATCAGGAAGTTACCAACGAAGTACGTTTCAATTACGATTGTTTACTAGAGTATGTAGGTGTAGAAATGGGAGCCGTGTGGGTTTTGATTCGAGGTGATGGAGGAGTTGTTGCCCACCAAGTCTTCCTACCCATAAATAAAATTTTGAGATATAGTAAAAATCTAAGGTTCCGTGGATGCCAAAACAAATCAGATCAGAACGGGGTAACCTCTATTCATTTACCTACCCCCCCCCAAAAAAAAAAGGGGGGGGTACATCGATAAGATTAAAAGATTTCCCAAGACGCTAGTACCTAGTACCACCGGGCTTCAATCAAGAAATAAAAGCTAACGTGAGATCGAAGTAAATTGTAGTTTCAAGTTTTCCGAGGCCGAGTCGCTTCTTCCCTCATTAATTGATGGAGGATATCGGGGGATCTGCCGTATTTTCCCACTTCCTTACTCGAATAGCTACTAATGGAATGGGCGATGCCCAAACAGCTTTGCTTAAGCTGTATGAGAAGAAAGTCTCATGTACAGTTTACGAAGAGGGAGTTAAAAAGGCTTACCTATCTCGCTAAGGTATATGATTGGTTCGAGGAGCGCTTGGAAATTCAAGCAATTGCTGACGATATTACTAGTAAATATGTACCTCCACATGTGAACATATTTCATTGCTTGGGGGGAATCACGCTGACTCGTTTTTCGGTTCAAGTAGCCACTGGTTTTGCTATGACCCTTCATTATCGTCCGACCGTTACAGAAGCTTTCTCCTCAGTTCAATATACAATGACTGAAGTTAATTTTGGTTGGCTCATTCGGTCTGTTCATCGGTGGTCAGCAAGTATGATGGTATTAATGATGATTTCGCATGTATTTCGTGTTTACCTCACGGGGGGATTCAAAAAACCTCGCGAATTGACTTGGGTTACTGGGGTGACTCCAGCTGTATCAACCGTCTCTTTCGGTGTAACCGGATATTCCTTACCCTGGGATCAAATTGGTTACTGGGCCGTCAAAATCGTAACCGGCGTACCCGAAGCTATTCCCCTGGTAGGACCTTCATTAGTAGAGTCACTACGAGGAAGTGCTAGTGTCGGCCAATCGACGTTAACTCGTTTTTACAGTTTACACACTTTTGTCTTGCCGCTTCTTACTGCTGTTTTTACGTTGATGCATTTCTCAATGATTCGTAAACAAGGCATTCCGGGTCCTTCGCAATTTACAAATAAGTAGAATATAAACAAAAAACTGTCGCTATATTTGGTGGGGATTTCGATTTCCAGTTCCTTAATTAAGAGGTTGTTCCGTTGCCGTCGATACTTATTACTAAGCCAAATGATGAGTTATCTAACGGATTTAGTTATCGTCTCGGACTATTGGGACAAAATACTCGAAGTGTCAAAGGAAAAAATTTGGATTACGGGAGTGTGTGACTCGTCACAAGATGTGTAGGCTATGCAGACGTCTAGTTGGATACTGCTGCAACCAAAGGTGTGTCTCCCTTCCGACCTTTCTTTGGGACTAAGATTCGAAACCTGGATATAGAAGCAAAATTTTCGAACTGAGACTGAAGTTGCTTGGAGAATCTTTTCCATGATCGACCCAAAAATTTTGAAAGGCCTCGTGAAACCCCATATATTGAATTGGGATTGTGTGAAGCTTTTAAGCATACGGTTTCTAGTAGATGCATACATTTCTTCCGCATCAAAAGCTAATTGCTTGCAGGAGTAGCCGTTGGGGTAAAAAGACGATCTAAAGATATATGTAGCTGAAGTTGTAACAAGTTAAGATCCTATACCGTAGCTCGTAAGTATCTGGTCTTGTATAAACTTGCAACGATATGACGCGTGTGTATGGGATACGAGATAACCCGCGAAGCCTTATTTAATTACTGAGCTGATTCGGATGAGAAGCCATGTTGCGAAACAATTCTTTTTCCGTGTTCGTCCTTCCTTTATTTGCCAACCTAACCGTTACGGGATAAGATAATTCCACATTTGCTTGAGCCGTATGAGTAGAAATTCTCATGTTCGATTCTTGTGGGGGAATGAAGAATCCACCTCAATAACAAAAAAACCTGACCTGAACGATCCCGTTTTGAGAGCAAAATTAGCTAAAGGTATGGGACATAATTACTACGGGGAACCCGCTTGGCCCAACGATCTTTTATATATATCTCCTGTAGTAATATTAGGAACCATCGCATGTACTGTGGGTTTGGCCGTTTCGGAACCATCAATGATTGGTGAACCAGCAAATCCGTTTGCAACTCCTTTGGAGATATTACCTGAGTGGTATTTCTCTCCCGTATTTCAAATACTTCGGACAGTGCCCAATAAACTATTAGGTGTTCTTTCAATGGCATCAGTACCTGCAGGTTTGCCAACCGTTCCTTTTCCCGAAAATGTCAATAAATTTCAGAATCCGTTTCGGCGCCCAGTAGCCACAACAGTCCTCGCAATTGGCACCGCGGTCGCTATTTGGTCAGGTATTGGAGCAACTTTACCCATAGATGGATCTTCAACTTCGGGGCTTTTTTAGTAGTTTTCTACCTCCTATTAACCTGAGAGATAGTCAGATTTAGTCTAGGGAACAATCGTCAGCCCCCGGGCTGGGACGAGACTTCCCTAGACTTAGTCATTTTCTTTTTTAATTAGAAATATCCAGTTGTTTGGATAATTGATTTCCATTTGTTTACGCCAAAATAATGAGAAATTAAATTTTAATTTACAAGTTTTGTTTAACTCACATTTCCTCTCCAAAACCTTTCGAACTGAAAGTGTAATACACAAGAAAGATTTAACATACAAGAGACAAGATCGTTTGTATCAGAAGTGAAATAATTTGGATTTCGCCGCTTGTTCTTACTGATTAATATGCAACTAATTTTTAGGTAATTCTATGGCGAAATGCTCCCACAAAGCTTTTGACACTTGATCTACAGATTTTTGTCCGAAACTTTTTATTTTTGATGAATCTTCTCGGCTATAATTAAGCAAATCAGCAATTGTGTGTATTTCGGCTTTTTTTAGACAATTGGAGGCTCTAGCTGGTAATTCTAGTTGGTCAATAAAAATATCTGTGGATAGTTTTTTCCCCAGTTCATTCACGTCATAAACTTGTGAAGGTGACTCCGCCGAAGCAGAAGAACTTTCACTATCTCCCAAGTAGGAGACGTCTTCGGGTTTCATGTGTAAAAAGGGACTTGATAAATCTATTAGTTTTTTAGAGGCTTCGGTTATTGCCTCGTCCGGGGTCGGACTACCATTAGTCCATATTTCGATGAATGATGTTTCTCGCGTCGCTTTACCACTTCCAAATAAATGTACACTATAATTTACGTTTCGAACAGGCATAGATACAGCATCAACGGGAAATTCTCCATCTTTATATCCATTTGATTTTTCTATGCGGTATCCACAATCTTTTTCAATTTTTGATTCAATATTTACAGATATTGGTTGAGTGATAGTAACTATATATTGCAAATCGTCAATCGCTTTGACAGAGGGCGGCAACGTTGTATCACCCGCAATTACTTCTTTGGGACCAGTTACGGATGAAACTGCTTCTTTTACATCATTGGATTCACTTTTAGGTGCAATTTCCCTTAAATTAACTGAAACATCATGTATTGTCTCTTTAATACCCTTTATTGTAGAATACTCGTGCACAACTCCATGAAACCTTGCACATGTTATGCCCGTTCCTTGAACTTCTTCTAATGAGGCTTTCCGCGTGGCAATTCCCACAGTACTAACTTGGCCCCTCTTGAAGGGAGATACGACAAAACGACCATAATGGAGACGCTTATTTTCTGTCTTAGATTCAACGCATTTCCATTGAATGGCCTGGGTAGAGGTCGGTGTTTCGCACGTGAGCATAAAGGAATCCCCTTTTAGTTTTTATAGAACTACTGGGTGGAGTTAGACACGTCTTTTTCGGGGGGGTCGACAGCCATTATATGGCATGGGGGTCACATCACGTACAAAGCTGAGGATTATGCCGCTTCGGCGGATAGCCCGCAAGGCAGTGTCTCTTCCCGGACCGGGTCCACTCATCGCAATTTCTGCTTGCTTCATACCCCGATCCATTGAAGCACGGATAGCATTTTCCGCTGCAGCTTGGGCGGCAAATGGTGTACTTTTGCGTGTACCCTTGAATCCGCAGGCACCGGCAGAACACCGAGGAGCTACCTATCCCCGAACGTCCGTGACAGTAATAATGGTGTTATTGAAACTTGCCTGGATATGAATAACCCCCTTCTGCACTCCGCGCTTCACCTTTCGTGAACGGATTTTTTTTGAATTAGCTGACATAGTTGATTGATTATTCATATTCAAAGACTGTTATTAATTGTTAATTGGTTCTACGTCTGAAGATTTTGACTACCCTTGCCTTTGCTTATGCTTCGGATTGCAACGAATTACCATGATTCGTCCACGTCTACGAATCAATCGACACTTTTCACATATTTTGCGAATGGAGGCACGAATTTTCGTAGCTACAACCTTAAATTAGTTGGATAAATCTATTGATAGATTTGAGATGTGTTCTCCCCTTTTATCAAATTGAGCAGGCAGATAATTACTAGATGATCGCACCAACATCAAAATCTAATGATTGCTATTTGTCTGTTTACTTCGAAGTCGGTAAGTGGTACACCCTTTGGTAAGATCATAAGGACTTAATTCGACTCTTACCCTATCTCCTGGTAATATTCTTATATAATTCCGTCAGATCTTTCCCGATATATGAGTCAAGACTTGACATCCATTATCCAGACACGCTCAAGACATGGCATTGGGAAGCGATTCTGTAACTGTACCCTCTATGTCAATAGGATTCTGCTTCTTCATCATTCGAACTAACCCCTCCCCCCCGTAATTCATAGATTTATTTAGGAAATTGCTAACTCAGTTGATATTGCTAATAGCTTATCTGAAACGTAATCATTTTTAAAACAACTGATTTTTAGTTGAAAAGAAGTTTCCGAATCACCAAATGTGGCGTAAAATTTCCCCCCCGATTTTTTTTTGTCGAGCCTCCCGATCTGTAATAAGTCCACGAGATGTCGATGAAATTGCAATTCCCATACCGCCCAATATTTTGGGAATTTGTCGACGATCGGAATAAACTCTCAATCCAGGCTTGCTAATGCGTCTGATAACTGCAATGTAGGGGTCTTTCTTCTTACCGAGATATCTTAACCTCACATCCGAAAATTCTTTCCCATTATCCTTGTGCTTCACAGCATTTTCTATGAAGCCTTCTTCTACCAAAATTTGTACGATGCGTTCGGCCATTTTAGTCGCAAGTATCCTGATCATAGCTTTTCTTCTTATGTTTCCATTTCTTATGGCAGTAAGTGCGGTGGAGATGGCGTCGTTATTCGTGAAATATCAGTCAGTAGTTTTTGTAGTTATCAATACCAGAATGATTCCTAACCTCTCTTTTTCTTCTGTTTCCTCTAATTTAATTTCGCGTATTTGGGATATTTAGTTTAAATACATCTGACAAATTTTTAAACCAAGTTTTTTCATTAGAAAATTTTGGCTTGAAAATTTGTCAAACTGATTATGCTAAATTATTTCAATCACTTATTTTTATAAAACCTCGGGGGCTGAAGAGACTACTCTGGTAAAATTATAATCTCTCAATTCCCTAGCGACTGGACCGAAGATCCTAGTCCCCCTAGGATTTCCCTCCTGGTTGACGACGACGGCTGCGTTGTCGTCGAATCCAACAATCATTCCGTTACATCGTTTTATCCCTTTACGAGTACATGCTGCCACCGCCCTAACCACTTCTGATCTTTTCAGAGACATGTTGGGTACTGCTTCCTTGACTACAGCTATTGTGACGTCACCTGTACCTGCATATCTGCGGTTGCCAGTTCCCAACACTCGAATACACATTGACTTGCGGGCTCCACTGTTGTCTGCTACATCTGAATAACTTTGAGTTTGAATCGTTTGGTAATCGAGAAAAATAATAGGTTTACTTGTAGTATATCCGGATGAATAGAGATATATTCCACCAAAAAAATTGGGGGAATAAGTGAATTACAGTTATTGCAATTAATCTAACCCAATCGGTGAGGTGTATTCGCTTTAGTAACAATCGGGGTGACGCCTAAGACATGACATTGCCGTCGCTGTCACCACTATTACTCCTCCTTAGACCACTTGTTTTCCTACCTCTTTGTCTCCAACAAGTATCACGATTCCGCGGTAGTTACCACTCGAGTAGGCACGGGCATCTTGTGGGCAGCCATCGCCATAGCAGTTTTGGCTACATCCTCCGATACCCCACTCAATTCATAAATTATTCGGCCTGGCTTAACTGCGGATACCCAGTATTCCGGAGATCCTTTGCCCGACCCCATACGCGTTTCCGCGGGTCTCATGGTGATGGGTTTGTCGGGAAAGATGCGTATCCACAGCTTCCCGCCTCGACGGGCATGGCGCGTTATTGCCCTCCTCCCCGCTTCTATTTGTCTAGCCGTAATCCAAGCAGGTTCGAGAGCCTGGAGAGCAAATTTTCCGAAGGAGATGGCGTTGCCACGACTAGAGATTCCCCCCAATCTTCCCCTATGTTGCTTACGATATTTAGTTCGTCTGGGGTTACAGTCGATATCGATAGAATTTATCAATCTCTGATACAAAACCGGACATGGAAGTCTCCTCCCAGCCAGCTCCTCATAAATTTGCTACCAATTTGTATATTTCGCAAACTTACTAACTATTTTCCGTCATTTTTTCCTTCTTTTCCTCCGATTTTCATTTCATTTATAGGTAGCAGTTCAAACGTTACTTGGTACTAAATCCACGGGCGAAAATAAGCTCGATCTTACAATTTATTTTTTACTTTTGAGGTATGGGCTTCTTTCGCCATCCCATCTACCGAATCTCGATATTAATTAACTGAATGATGAAAATGAGATTCAGAAGTCTTCTCGTTGTTTCAGTCCCTTGTAACAAACGTTTTGGTTCCCCCCCCGGCGACGGAGCTTTCCACCCTATTTCAATTTCGTTGAGTCAACGTTCCTAGCATTAATTGACTCAAAGCTCTACTTCAGATATTGACAATTTGAAAATTGTGCTACATCACGCAGCTTTTCGGGAGTTGAGCGGTTAACCATACGATTTCGACAAATATAAATTTAATTATTTTGATTTTTATTTGTCGAAGTAATCGTAAATTGGTATTGGTTTCAGCTTCTCCATAAAAAAAAATTTCATGGATAGAAATTTCATTTGCGATGAGATAACCTGACCCTATCTTCGGCATTCACTTATTTAGTACTCAAAATAGGCGGTCCATTACCCCATTAAAGTTTCTTTTTACGGATAAAGAGATGTCGCTTGAACGAGTCGCACACTAGGCATAGCAAATATCTTCTGGAGTTTGAAGTGAAAGAGATTGAAACTGGAGTGGGATTAAGCTGAACCGGGTTGCGTCAAAATTTATCAAATAGTTTCTATTTCATTGGGTGGGGATCACCCAGTACCCCGAAATATCCAGGTCTTTATGCCTGAAACCCCAAAAATCGTCTGAGCTGGGTGGTAGAAATAACCTACACGGGCTTTGATAGTTTGGAGGGGGACTCTACCTTCCCTAGCCCACTCAACCCGAGCCATCTCACTGCCGTTGAGTCGTCCGGCTATTTGTATCTTAATACCTCTGTCGCTAGTTCTTCCAACCAGTTCGATAGCTTTTTTCATAGTTCGTCGGAAGGGAACTCTATTTCTCAATTGTGAGGCAACATGTTCCGCCAATATTTTTGGTTCCCCATAGGGTTGAGTGACACTACTTAGTATTACTCGGAGCTTCCGACTTTCGATCCCTAAGATGTTTTCGATATCGCCCTTCATTTGACTAATCCCTAAACTTTGTTCCTCAATGAGTAAATCAGGAAATCCCGTATGTATATCAACCCGAATGAGATCTGTTTTCCGTTGGATTTCGATATGTCCAACTCCGCCATAGTTTGTGGCGTCCTTCATATGTTTCGCAATATACCTTTCGACAGAGGTGCGTATTTTTCTATCCCCTTCAAGAAACTTTGGATAATCTCTTGTCTGTGCGAACCGATAAGAATAATGCTTCTAATTTACACCGAGTCGAAAACCGAGTGGATGAATCTTTCGTCCCATATCTATTTTTCCTCAACTCAATATTAAATTATTTCTTACTTAGTAATTTTATTGTTGTTTCATTTAACTTTTCGACACGTTCCAATTAGTAAGCCTTTTGTATGGAGTCATCTCTCAATCTCTCCGATAAAATTGGAGTTTGGCTTAATGATTACTTTACATATGGGTTTCTTTATCGGGTAACCTCGGCCTTGGGCTCGGGGCCGGAACCTTTTCAAATATGTTGAATTCTCGACTCAGGCCTCGCTGATGAACAAATCGGATTTATTCAATCCGAAATTGGTATTGGCATTTGCCGCGGCAGAAAGAATCAGTTGCGATATTAGATAACACGTTTTATAAGGCATAAATTCGGGTAATACAGGTGCTTTTCCGTACGAACAACCCCGGATTTGATCAACAATCCGTCGTATTTTGGTAGCTGACACACGGATATTCCTTCCTAGAGCTCGCGCTCCGACTTCTGATTTTTTCTTGTTTTTCATGAAGTATAATTTCCTAATCATCGACGAGATCCTTTATCATTTTTTGCATGTCCCCTAAAATTCCGAGTGGGTGCAAATTCCCCCAATTTGTGACCCACCATGCGATCAGTTACATAGATAGGTAGGTGCTCCCGCCCATTATGAACGGCAATGGTGTGACCGATCGTGATGGGTACGACTGCAGACGCGCGAGACCAAGTCAGAACCAATTTTCTCTCCCTTCGTATATTAAGGTTTTCAATTTCTCGTATTAAATGATTAGCTACAAAAGGACCTTTTTTCGATGAACGTGCCGTAGCCGATTAACCCCCTGCTTAATATTTCCATTTATCAGAAACCTTTACGTCGACGAAGTATGAGGGAGTTGCTGTATTTTCCACTTCTCCGACTTCTTTTTCCAAGCGCGACATGCCCCCAAGGGGTTGACGGCTTCTTCCTACCAATCGACGTCCTGCCCTCCCCCCCTCCGTGGGGATGATCCACAGGATTCGTAGCTGAACCTCTCACTTTAGGCCGTCTACCTAACCAGCGCTTGGATCCAGCTTTTCCCAAGCCTTCGTTGTTGATATCGACGTTTCCGACCCGTCCTATACTTGCTAGGCAATTTTGAGATATTAAACGAATTTCGTTGGAAGGTAGTCTTAGTGTAGCGAGTTTACCTTCTTTTGCAACTACTTTTGCTGCTGTGCCAGCAGCTCTGACCGATTACCCGCCTTTCCCAGATTTTAATTCTATATTATGTATAATGGTACCTAAAGGTATTCTGGTCGAGGTAGACCCCCCCCTCCTCTTACTCCTCCTTAAAGGGGAGAAAACGACTGGGGAAGACCCCTTCCCAAACTGTACAAGCCTCTTTCGAAGCATACAGCTTTCCGGATATCAAAGGCACCGCCGTTGGGTTTCCTCGGTAGGACCAAATTGATGCCTACTGAAAAGCCAACTAATTTTTGGGCCATCTATATATATATATATATATTGATTTTATCCTTGGCATTTTTGCCTGCATCTGGCTTTCTTCTGAAAATCCAGTATTTTCTGAGAACTTAGCGGCAGAATTGGTGACTTCGATGATTCGCGTTAGCATTAGTCAATGCCTGGGATAACTTAGGAAACCTCTTTTTTCTCTTTGGTATTGACGTAATTTCAGTTCTACGCATTTGCTTCACTCTTTTCGTCATTCTGTGGCTTCGATTTTGCCCCCGACTGCCAAATCGAATGTCTCGAATTTGTACTTTCCGCGCCTTCGGGATACGCATAGGGCGCCCCTCGCTTGTCGCTACAACTTTGAGATTGTTTATCTGTTTTCCATATTATCTTACCTCTGCAAATTGATGTATATTTAGTTGCTTCAGGCTTTAGTTTAGCACGCGCTGTTGTCCCTATTTGGTTACCCCAACCAGGTTTACTCCATATTATTTAATAAGTTCGAAGTAGTGCCAGGTTTACGGGCCCAGCTTACAACCCGATCGATTAATTTCGGAATACGCGAATCAAGTATTCAACCCGCACTCAGGGGTAGGGCATTTCCGATTGAGACGGATGCGTCAGGACCAGATGTCACAATATCTCCAACCCCTATTCCTCGTGGATGCAAAATGTATCTCTTATCACCATCTGTATATTTGATTAAGCAAATGAAGGCGTTGCGGTTGGGGTCGTATTCAATACTGGCTACTCCTCCGGGAATATTCAGTTTGTCTCGCCGAAAATCAATTTCGCGATATAAACGCTTGTGTCCGCCCCCCCTATGTCTACTGGTGATTATTCCAGCATTGTTGCGACCACTTCTAGATATTCTACGGTAAGTTAACTGCTTGTGGGGCTTGGATTCCGTTGTTTCCCCGAATTGCATAATGGCCCGGTTCCGGGTGCCTGGAGTATACGCCCCATATAGTCACATGGCCATACTTATTCTTCCTCTTTATGTTTATGCATAATCTTTCATTTGATAGGGAAACAAACTTTCTCTAAGTATTAGTTTAGAAATAATGGAATGAGGTAATTAGCTCGAAGTCTAGCAATCATTTTTTTTATACTTTTAGAATTCGAACTCGATTTCTTCTTCCTATGTCTTACTCGACTACTATTGATACCTTCTACTTTAACATCAGAAAATTGTTCAATCCAATTTTTCATTTCGGTTTTAGTTAACTTCGAGTCTACATGAAAAGTATATTGATTCTGTTGCAACAAACGAATAGACTTCTCGGTAATTAATTGGTTCTTCAATTTCTCCGTAATATCCTTCTCGCTTTGTCCATTTTACTTCAATTCCTTCTGCTTCTTTTTCTAATTCCTGTATAGTCTATTAATTTGGCTTTACTCACCGTCAGCTTCGGATCTACTTGTTTCGCAAATAAACTTCCGAGTTATCTGCTTCTTCGACCATCTTTCCTTTCTACTTGCATCCAACAGGAGTTGAACCCGTGAATTCGCCAATTATGAGTTGGGTGCTTTAACCGCTCAGCCATGGATGCCTACTACATACTACAAGTAATTGTAACGCGGTTGCTGAGGCAATGT